ATAATATTAATTTGAAAACTCATAATTAATAGATATCTATTTTAAAGTATTTTTTATTCGTTTATGAGAGTTTCCTAAATTTTCGTTTCCCAACAAGGAAAAAATTAATGGCAATAAGCTCAACCGACCGTCGCGCAAAAAATGTGCAAGTTTTTGTTGAAAAAGACGCTGTCGAAACTAGTTTTGCAAAATGGGCTCAACCGGGTCATTTTTCTAGAACTTTAGCTAAAGGTCCAAAAACAACTACTTGGATTTGGAATTTACATGCAGATGCTCATGATTTTGATAGTCAAACTAGTTCATTAGAAGAAGTTTCTCGCAAAATTTTTAGTGCACACTTTGGACAATTAGCAGTTATATTCTTCTGGATAAGTGGTATGCACTTCCATGGAGCATATTTTTCAAATTATTCAGCTTGGCTAACTGATCCAATTAATATTAAACAAAGTTCACAAGTTGTTTGGCCAATTGTTGGTCAAGAAATTTTAAACGGTGATGTTGGTGGTAATTTTCAAGGTGTTCAAACAACTTCTGGTTGGTTCCAATTATGGAGAGCAGAAGGAATTACAAGTGAAGTTGAATTATATTGGACTGCAATTGGTGGTTTAATCATGGCAGGTATAATGATATTTGCTGGTTGGTTCCATTATCATAAAGCAGCACCAAAATTAGAATGGTTCCAAAACGCTGAATCAATGATGAATCATCATTTAGCAGGTTTATTAGGATTAGGATCTCTATCTTGGGCAGGACATCAAATTCATGTTGCTTTACCAATTAATAAATTACTAGACGCAGGTGTAGCACCTCAAGAAATACCATTACCACATGAATTTTTAATAAATCGTGAATTAATTAGTCAATTATATCCAAGTTTCCAAAAAGGATTAGCGCCATTCTTTGGTGGTCATTGGGGAGAATATTCAGATTTCTTAACATTTAAAGGTGGTTTAAATCCAATTACAGGTGGTTTATGGTTAAGTGACGTAGCTCATCATCACGTAGCTATCGCAGTTTTATTTATTATTGCTGGTCATATGTATCGTACTAATTGGGGTATTGGTCATAGCATGAAAGAAATTTTAGAAGCTCATAAAGACCCATTCTCAGGTGAAGGCCACAAAGGATTATACGAAATTTTAACAACATCATGGCATGCTCAACTTGGAACTAACTTAGCATTATTTGGTTCTTTAAGTATAATTGTAGCTCATCATATGTATGCAATGCCACCATATCCTTATATCGCAACTGATTATGCAACTCAGCTTTCTTTATTTACACATCATGTATGGATTGGCGGATTTTGTATAGTTGGTGGTGCTGCTCATGGTGCAATTTTTATGGTTCGTGATTATATACCAGCTAATAATTATAATAATTTATTAGACCGTGTATTAAGACATCGAGATGCTATTATCTCTCATTTAAATTGGGTTTGTATTTTCTTAGGAATGCACGCTTTTGGATTCTATGTTCATAATGATACAATGAGAGCTTTAGGACGTCCACAAGATATGTTCTCAGATAAAGCAATTCAGTTACAACCAATTTTTGCTCAGTGGATTCAAAATATCCATTTATTAGCACCAGGAACAACTGCTCCAAATGCTTTAGCTACAACAAGTTATGCCTTTGGTGGAGAGATTGTAGAAGTTGGTGGTAAAATTGCAATGATGCCAATTAAATTAGGTACTGCTGATTTTATGGTTCATCATATTCACGCTTTTACAATTCACGTAACAGTGTTAATTTTATTAAAAGGTGTATTATATGCACGTAGTTCAAAATTAATTCCTGATAAAGCAAACTTAGGTTTCTGTTTCCCTTGTGATGGTCCAGGACGTGGTGGTACTTGTCAAAGTTCAAGTTGGGACCATGTGTTCCTAGGATTATTCTGGATGTATAACTCATTATCAGTAGTACTTTTCCATTTTAGTTGGAAAATGCAATCAGATGTTTGGGGAACTATTACACCAGATGGAAGTATTTCGCACATAACTGGAGGAAACTTTGCACAAGGCGCTATTACAATTAATGGATGGTTACGTGATTTCTTATGGTCACAAGCTTCACAAGTAATTCAATCTTACGGCTCAGCATCATCAGCTTATGGATTAATATTCTTAGGAGCACACTTTGTTTGGGCATTTAGTTTAATGTTCTTATTTAGTGGTCGTGGATATTGGCAAGAACTAATTGAATCAATTGTTTGGGCACATAATAAATTAAAATTTGCTCCAGCAATTCAACCAAGAGCTTTAAGTATTACACAAGGTCGTCTAGTTGGTTTAGCTCACTATTTATTAGGTGGTATAGGAACTACTTGGTCATTCTTCTTAGCACGTTCTATCTCAATTAGTTAATGATAATAATAATCTTAGTAACTAATTAAATATTCGAGAACGAGTCTTAAACAAAACTATTAATTCATATTTTTATTCATAACTAAAATTTATATAAAAAGGCATCTAACAATTATGGCAACTAAATTCCCAAAATTTAGCCAAGCCCTTGCACAAGATCCAGCAACGCGAAGAATTTGGTATGGTATTGCTACTGCTCATGATTTAGAAGCACATGACGGTATGACCGAAGAAAATTTATATCAAAAAATTTTTGCTTCACATTTTGGTCATTTAGCAATTATTTTCTTATGGACTGCAGGAAATCTGTTTCATGTTGCTTGGCAAGGAAATTTTGAAAACTGGGTAGCTAATCCGTTAAAAGTTAAACCAATTGCTCATGCAATTTGGGATCCACATTTTGGTGAATCAGCTTTAAAAGCATTTAGTAAAGGAAATTCATATCCTGTTAATATTACATTTTCAGGATTATATCAATGGTGGTATACAATTGGACTTCGAACAAACCAAGAATTATATCAAGGTGCAATTGGTTTATTATTACTTTCATCTGTTTTATTATTTGCTGGTTGGTTACATTTACAACCAAAATTCCGTCCAAGTTTATCGTGGTTTAAAAATAATGAATCTCGATTAAATCATCATTTATCAGGATTATTAGGTACTAGCTCTTTAGCTTGGACTGGTCACCTTGTTCATGTTGCAATTCCTGAATCACGTGGTGTTCATGTTGGTTGGGATAATTTTTTAACAACTCCTCCTCATCCGGCTGGTTTAGCTCCATTTTATAGTGGGAATTGGACAGCTTATGCTGAAAATGCTGATAGTGCTGGACATATCTATGGAACAACAGAAGGAGCTGGAACAGCTATTTTAACATTTTTAGGTGGTTTCCATCCTCAAACACAATCTTTATGGTTAAGTGATATGGCTCATCATCATTTAGCAATTGCGGTTGTTTTCATTATTGCTGGACATATGTATCGAACAAACTTCGGTATTGGTCATAATATGAAACAAATTTTAGATGCTCACCGCTCTCCCGAAGGTAGATTAGGAGCAGGTCATGTTGGATTATTTGAAACAATCACTAACTCTTTACATATGCAATTAGGGTTAGCTTTAGCATGTATAGGTGTAGCTACATCTTTAACTGCACAGCATATGTATTCATTAACTCCATATGCGTTTTTATCGAAAGATTTTGCAACTGAAGCAGCTTTATATACACATCATCAATATATAGCAGGATTCTTAATGGTTGGTGCATTTGCTCATGGCGCAATTTTCTTTGTTCGCGATTATGATCCAGAATTAAATAAAAATAATGTTTTAGCAAGAATGTTAGAACATAAAGAAGCTATTATCTCTCATTTAAGTTGGGCATCATTATTCCTAGGTTTCCATACTTTAGGTTTATATATTCACAACGATACAGTTGTTGCATTTGGTCAACCAGAAAAACAAATTTTATTTGAACCTTTATTTGCTGAATTTATTCAAGCATCTTCTGGAAAAGCGGTTTATCAATTTAACGTATTATTAGCATCTTCAACAAGTCAAGCAAGTATTAATGGAAGCCAACTTTGGTTACCAGGTTGGTTAGAAGCTATTAATAATAGTAAAAACGATTTATTCTTAAAAGTTGGTCCTGGTGACTTTTTAGTACATCACGCAATTGCGTTAGGTTTACATGTTACAACGTTAATCCTTGTAAAAGGAGCTTTAGATGCTCGTGGATCAAAACTAATGCCAGATAAAAAAGATTTTGGTTATAGTTTCCCGTGTGATGGTCCAGGTCGTGGTGGTACTTGTGATATTTCAGCTTGGGATGCATTTTATTTAGCAATGTTCTGGATGTTAAACACAATTGGTTGGGTAACATTCTATTGGCATTGGAAACATATAACAATTTGGGGCGGTAACCCAGGTCAATTTGATGAATCATCAAATTATTTAATGGGTTGGCTACGTGATTATTTATGGTTAAATTCATCACCATTAATCAATGGTTATAATCCATTTGGTATGAATAATTTATCTGTTTGGGCTTGGATGTTCTTATTTGGACATTTAGTTTGGGCAACAGGATTTATGTTCTTAATTTCATGGCGTGGTTATTGGCAAGAATTAATAGAAACATTAGTTTGGGCTCATGAACGTACACCACTTGCGAATTTAGTTCGTTGGAGAGATAAACCAGTTGCTCTTTCAATTGTACAAGCTCGTTTAGTAGGTTTAACACATTTTGCAGTTGGTTATATTTTAACTTACGCAGCGTTTGTTATTGCTTCAACGGTAGGGAAATTTGGATAATCTATAATTTTATATTAATTACAAATCTAGAATTTAATCTAGATTTGTAATTAATATAATAAAGTATATTTTTTATTTTTAATTAATTAAAATGGAGAAGTCTAAAATATAAAATATTTCATTAAAAAATGATTTTTACAAATAAAACTAAGTTTTATTTGTAAAAATTTAAAAATATAATCCTAACATATCTGGAAAGAATCTATTAATTTCAATAATAAATCCTGCAGTAAATGTTAACCATAATGTTAAAAGAACAGGAGCAGTTGATAAATATTTTTGAAGATTTTCCATAAAATTTTAAATTAAATATGTAAAATAATATTGACTTTAAGATTTAACGAGGCGATACAGTTATTTCATCTTTTGGAGCGATTAATTCACCACTAATTAATTCTTGCCATGCCGAAATTGGCCAAATATAACCAGTAGTCATTATTTTTAAAGCTAATGGAACATTAATAATAATCTCGCTTTCAGTCGGATTTTTAGTTGTACTTACTGCACGTAAATATTTTCGACCAACCCAACCAATCCAACCAGTAATATAAATAAATCCAAATCCTGGTAAAATAAATTCAGCTGCATGACTCCAACGTCCATCTGCAATTAAATGTGGTAAACCGTCTGTTCCACATAATAAATCTGAACGACCATATTTATCAAATCTTGCTTTTGTTCTATCGATTTGTTGTTCTAAAGCTAAAGCCGCTGGTGAATTAGCTTCATATTTACTAATTCTTTGTTCTAGTTTTTTAACACTTGCGTTTAATCTCTTAGCAAAAGCAGGAGAATCACTACATTTCGTTAATCCACCAATATCAGCTAAAGCTTGATTTGGTGTAAGAGCTACTAATACTGCAAAAAGTAAGCCAATTAAGTTAAAACGTTTCATTGTAAAATAAAAGTTAAAATTATTAATTTGGTAAAAAAATTAAAAAAATCAAAATTACTAATATATATAGTAGCGTAATTTTTTGAGAAAAAAATATTTTTTATTACGATTTAGATTTTGAAATGAAAATAAAAAACATTAGACAATTATTTTGAATAATTTATAGTTTTTATGAAAATTTTTGAAGTTTCAAAAATTTTCATAAAAACTATAAATTATTCAAAATCTTTACGATTTGGATTTCGTGACGGATCACCTGAAAGAAGTCCAAAAATAAATAAAGAAACAAAAAAAGTAATCGTTGTATAAACTAAAATTTTTAAAGTTAACATTTAATTTTTCTTAAGAACTATTTTTAATAATATTAATTATACTAAAATAAAATGATTATGAATTATTTTATTTAAATAAAATATATTATCCAAAATAATATTATAATTACGTCTCTCGATTATTTAAACTCAAAAGAAAAGGATAAATTTTGAAAACAGTTATTTCAACTTTTTTTGAACTTTGAACGATTGAATTCTTAAATGGTTTATTTCGAATGGATAAATACCCTTCAATTATAATATAATCGTTAATTTTATAATAATTTGCAACATCATTTGCTAAATTACCCCAAAAATTTAATGTAACAATTGCATTATTTCTAACTTGCGGTAACTGAGCTCGAAATTTTGTAATTGGTATAGTTTTGTTAAAAAGTTTCTTATTAGGAATTTCTACAATTTTAACTATACTTCCAATATAATTAGTGTCACCCATAATTTTATATGATTAAGTTTTTTTGTTTTTGAACATCTTCAAAATTAATATCTCGTAACCGTTTTAATAATCTTATAAAATATTCTAAAAAATAATCATCCAACTGAACTATTTCTGATGGATCAATTTTAAAAAGTTTGTATAAATCCAATGTTGATTTTGAAAAATTATTTTCTGTATTCAAGATTTCAACAAATGCTAATCTATCACTTATATTTTGACCCCATTCAAAGAAACCAAAAAAATTACTAACAAACTTTAAAATAACTAATGGAATACGTTGAACTTTAGCAGATTTACCTGCTAGTTGTTCACATAAATTAATGATTTCTGATGATATCCAACCTTTTAATCCACTTAAAAAGAATGTTTGATTAACAGTTTCTGGAATTTGTAACGATCTTAAACAAAATTTTGCAATATCTTGTGTATTCATATATGAAACATAAGTATTTTCATTAGTTACCCAAATAGGTAAATCTTCTAAAATAGGTATTGCGTATTGTTCTATTAAACCTTGGTAAAAACCAGTTAACCTAAAGATTGTATATGGTATATTTGATTTTTTTAATTTAATCTCAATTCCATATTTTAATTTCATTAGAGGAATACTTTTAAATTGCTCCAAATTTTGCGCCGAAAAAAAAATAAATCTTTTAATATTGGCTACTTTTGCAGCTTCAATTAAATATAATTTTCCATCCCAATCAACTTTTTTTAAAGAATTTAATTCATTAGGACGACTTGTAGAAGCATCAATGATAGCAGTAATTCCTTTTAAACAAGGTGGTATTGTTTCCGGACGACTTAAGTCACCATAAACTAATTCAACTCCCCATTCTTTTAAAAAGTTTGCTTTTCGAAAATTACGAACTAAGCAACGAACTTGATAACCTTTTGTTAAAGCTTGAAGAACGATTTGACGACCTAATGTTCCTGTTCCTCCGATAATAAGTAAACTCATATTTCTTGTTAAGAAAGAATTTTTTAATCAAAAACTGTACTTTGTAAAATATCTTCTGCTTCAATATTAACTAATTCTTTTTTTGTTAATATTTGACCGCGACTTTCAAAAATTCTATTTGCTTGACGCATTCTTGCTCTATCTAATGCATTTTTAACACTTCTAGCGTTAGCAAATAATGGTTTTTCTTTTCGTTTTGTAATGTATTCTCTTAAAGCAATCTCAGCATCTGGTGTTAATTGATATTGTTGTTCATCTAACATCATTTTTGCAATTTTTAATAATTCTTCAACTGAATAATCAGGAAAATCAATATGATTTGCAATTCGTGAAGATAAACCTGGATTTGATTCATAGAATTTATCCATTGGCTGTTTATAACCTGCTAAAATAACGACTAGGTCATCACGTTGATTTTCCATTACTTGTAATAGAATTTCAATTGCTTCTGAACCATAATCTCGTTCATTATCAGGTTTATATAAATAATATGCTTCATCGATAAATAAAACTCCGCCCATTGCTTTTTTAAGTACTTCTTTTGTTTTTGGGGCAGTATGACCAATATATTGACCTACTAGATCATCACGTGTAACTGTTAAAAGATGACCTTTTTTAATATAACCTAATTGATATAATATATCAGCCATTTTTAAACCAACTGTTGTTTTACCAGTACCAGGACTACCAGTAAAAGACATATGTAAACCTGGATTTGCTGAACTAATACCTAAATTTCTTCTTAATTTATCAATTAATAATAATGCTGCAATTTCTCGAATACGAGATTTTACTGGTGCTAAACCAACTAATTCATCATTTAATAAGTTTAAAATTTTTGCAATTTCTGTTTTTGCATACTCTTCTTGCAAATTTACAGGAGTTGTATTCATAAAAGTTAGTTATTTATTTTTAATAAATTATAGAATTTTATATATTAGTTATAATTTCTTTTTCATTTCAATATTTCATTTTATCAAAAGAAACTTTATATAGATAATTGAAAATAATATTTTTAATACTAATTGAACACTTTTTTTATAAATAAATTATCATTAAAATAGATTTCATAAATTTTTAATTCATTTACCATTTTAGACTTTATTAACCAGTTTTAAGTCTAAAAAATGATAAAATTTGTTTGTTATATTTTACGATTTTATTTAATATATTCATATTTGAATTAACAATTATATTTCTTTTTTCTAAAAAAAATAAAATGATAATTTCTTTTATAATAAAACTTTTTTAGTTATTGAAAAATGTAGGAAAATTTTATCTATTAAATCAGTTAAATATTAACTGATTTAATAGATAAATTATAACTTATTTTTAATTTATTGTAAAGGTTGGAACACTTGATAAACAAATAAATGCAAATCCTGCACTTCCGCAAGCACCAACAAAAAACCCACCTTTGAACTGATCCCAAGCTTTTTTAGTCTGTAAATCGTTATTACTCTTTGTACTAGGTGATTTTTCTTGTCCAAATGTAGCTACACCATAGATTGTTAAACCTAATGTTAAAATTACAATTAAACCAATCGTTGAAAGAAAACCAGCAAATAATGAAATATCTGAATTACGTAATGGTCCTAATTTAACAAATGGACCTATTAAAAAATAGCCATGTGCTAAACCAATTTCTAAACCACGTAATAAAGGTGTTAATCCAAATCGATAAGCTGGTAAATTCTGTAAAATTGCTCTTGTTAATGCAGATGATGTTACTGGCGTTGCTAAATGACCCACAAATGGATCATCATTATACGGTTTAATAAAGTTAGCCATAAAATTAATTTGAAAGTTAGTTAAATTAATAATAGAATTTTTTGATTAAATAAATATAAGGTAGTTAAAATTTTATGAAAATTTTTACCAACCAAAATTTTTATATAGATTACTATATAATATATACTAATATACAGAAAAATTTTTATAAACTTCATTTTGAGAAAATAACAAAGATTTTATGACAATTGCTATAGATTATTTTTTATTAGTAGGATTTTGCTTTGCACTTTCTTCTGGTTTATATTTTGGGTTAAAATCAATTAAATTAATTTAATTTTTATCAAATTGCAAGAGATGCAAAACGAAATTCGTCGAGATAAAATTGTTGGATCAAGACGTTTTAGTAATTATTTTTGGGGATTCTTTTTACTGATTGGAGGTATAGGATTTTTATTAGCTGGAATGTCTAGTTATTTTAAAATTAACTTATTGCCATTTTCTAATCCAACTGAATTAGTTTTTATACCACAAGGTTTAGTCATGATGTTTTATGGAACATTAAGTCTTGGTATTAGTATTTATATAATTCTTGCAATATTTTTAGATATTGGAAGTGGTTATAATGAATATAATAAAGTTGAGAATCTTGTAAAAATTGTTCGAAAAGGATTTCCAGGGAAAAATCGTGAAATTTTATTAACTTATCCATTTTCAAATATTCGAGCAATTGGAATAAAAATTACTGAAGGTTTAAATCCAACTCGAAGTATTTATTTATGTTTAAAAGATGAACGAAATATACCATTAACGCCTGTTCAAGATCCAACAACTATTTCAAATTTGGAAGAAGAAGCAGCTGATTTAGCAAAGTTTCTTGATTTAAAATTAGAAAACTTATAAGATTTTATTGCTTTTATACCCGCATAATTTTATAATAATGTTATGCGGGCATAGTTTAGTGGTAAAACCTTAGCCTTCCAAGCTAATGATGGGGGTTCGATTCCCCCTGCCCGCTTTTATTTAATTATTAGAATGAGCAACAATCTTTTTTTATAGGAGAATATATACATATGTCTGGTGGATCTACGGGTGAACGTCCGTTTTCTGATATTATTACTAGTGTACGCTACTGGATTATTCATAGTATTACAATTCCATCTCTTTTTGTAGCAGGATGGTTATTCGTAAGTACTGGTTTAGCGTATGACGTATTTGGAACTCCACGTCCAAATGAATATTTTACACAAGATCGTCAACAAATTCCATTAGTAAATGATAGATTTAGTGCAAAACAAGAATTAGAAGATTTAACTAAAGGTTTATAATGAGGTAAAAAAATGGCAAAAAATATTAATCAACCGGTAGCTTATCCAATTTTTACATTTCGTTGGTTAGCAGTTCATGGTTTAGCAATTCCAACTGTATTTTTCTTAGGTGCAATTACTTCAATGCAATTCATTCAACGTTAAATCAATTATAAAATAATAAAATAGGAACGAGGTAATTTATGACAGGTCCAAATCCGAATAAACAAGCAGTAGAATTCAATCGAACTTCTCTTTATTGGGGACTTCTAGCTATTTTTGTTTTAGCCGTATTATTTTCAAGTTATTTCTTCAATTAATATTAATATAATAGGAGTTTTTTTATGGCAAATACTGGTAGAATTCCTTTATGGCTTGTAGGTCTAGTAGGTGGGTTAGCAGTAATAGCAATGCTTAGTTTATTTATCTATGGTTCATATTCAGGTTTAGGTTCATCATTATAATAGTGAATATAAGCATTTAAGTTTTAGAAAACTTAAATGCTTAACTTATTACTTTTTAAATTTTTTTATAATTTTCTTTATAATTTTTTTCAGGTCTAAGTTGATTTCCCAATTACTTTGATTTCCGTTACCAAACCAGCCGTACCATAGTTTTGGTAATCTTCGATTTAATCCTTTTTCTTTTTCTTCACGATCTTGCCATGCAGTATTCCCACCACTATAAATACTATTTTTTGGACGTGGGCCAATATGAAGTTCTGTATTTTCAACGAAAAATGGGAGATAGAAATATTGTCCCCAAATTGCATGGAATAATCCAAATAATACAAATCCAATATGAGTTACAACAACACATATTATAATAGCGTTTAACCCATTAATTTGTAGTATTAAATTTGGATCAACGTAAGAATCATAAGATTTAATTTGTGGAATTAAGACAAAACTTTGGAAATAATAAACTCTATAAATAAAATAGATAAAAATTTGTTCTATCATACTTATTATTAGTAAAAAAGTCCAATGCCATCTAACAAGATAAGGGCAATATCTTTTACCAATTCTAGTAATTACTGCATAAGCAGCTACGCCTGAAAGTTGGTTCCAAAATTTACTACAAATATCATAAATTTTAGGTATAATTTTGTTATAAATTTTATAATATAAAGGAAATATTTGTGACTTTGTTGGTTCTTGTACATTTGAAACGAACATTGAAATTGGATCAATATAATATCTAAGTCCACTATCTAAATCTACATCTGTTATACCTTTTGTAAATGCGTAATATAAAACTTGCCCTGGATTATACCAATGAGCATTTTCTTCTAATTTTAAATCAGTTAAAGCCATTTGACGATGAAGAGAACGCAATTGAACTGCATCAATTCCTAATTTATGAAAAAATGGAAGTTTTAATAAAACAGTTCTATACATCGATATAAGATCAATTAAATGCCGATACCACAGATATCCAGCAAATAGTCCAATACAAGTTATATAAAAAGAAGTTTTTAAATTATAGCGTATTGAAAGAATAACAAAGCGAATAAAAAGAATGAAAAATAGAACATTTTCAATATCAGCTAAAGTTAATCCATTCTGAATTTTATCCCATAAACCGTTCATAATTAAACGGATTGTTTCGAAAGAAACGTTAGCGGATGGTTCAAGATTTAAAAAATCAAGCTGATAACCCTGTTCTACTGCTTGGCGAATATTTTGAGTATTACTATCTTCAATTCCAAACCAATTTAAAACAGTTTCTTGGTTAATATTGATTAAAATAAGTAAAAGTCTAAAGAAATATAACATAAATTATTATCATTATTTTTCGATTTAATTCGCAATAGGTATGAAGTTTACTAAAAATTTTGTTAAAGATCAAGCATTTTCAGAAAAAAAGTTTATTATTTTTTTTAATTGAATGAGTAAATTAAAATTTCTGTTTCAAATAGTTTTTATTTATTTTTTAAGAATATTTAAAAAAATAATATTATTATATTCTAATACAAACATACTAATTTATTTTAGAAGATTATTCTTTTATAATTAATTATTTCTTTATTTTAAATAAAACTAAACTACTTTTATTAATTATTTTCTATTTATTAAAGATATTGTAAATCACTTAATATTATCTTTTTTTTACTTACAAAAAAATTTTTATAAGTAAAAAAATTAATTTATACCCCCAAGGGAATTCGAATCCCTGTCTGCTCCGTGAAAGGGAGCTGTCCTAGGCCTCTAGACGATGGGGGCAATATTATAAATCTTTAAGCGGGCAACGCGATTCGAACGCGCGACATCAACCTTGGCAAGGTTGCGCTCTACCACTGAGCTATGCCCGCTAACAAACTTATATTTTATAAGAAGTATTTCCTACTAGTATAGTTAATTTATAAAAATTTAGTAAATATGTCAATAGTTTAAATAAATTTAGAAATTATAGGTTAACCTATAATTTCTAAAGTACTAAATTGATGATGCAATACCGTCAGCAGCAGCAATTACAATAACAAGACCTACCCAAGCTTGAAAATATCTATTAAAATCACTTTTTGAATTTTCCCATTCGCCTGGTGTAGCTAAAGCTACTGGAACTGTTATAACTAAACCTAATGAAATTAAAACTAATAAAGCTGTTAAAGCAGTTGTTATCATAAATATTTTTAAAAAATTTTTATATTGATGATCAAATTTAAATTTATAAAAGTTAAAAGATTATCTTTAAAAAAAATTTCTAATTAATTTATTTATGAATAAATTAATTAGAAATTTTTTAGTTTTATAAGATTAAAGATTACCTTTTTTTAAAGCTAATAAAACAATTACTGCTGGACCTGCTAACATAATAACAGTTGTAGCTATTAGTTGTCCGATAACTTGCCAATTAATCATTTTTAAAATCCTTATTTATCAATTTTTAATAAAATTTTAAGTAATAAAATAACCGATAATGTTAATTGTAATTTTACTTTAAAACTAATAAAGTAAAAATATTATTTTAATTAATATTTTAGTTATTATAATTGGATTCTACAGAATTTTATTTTTAATAAATAGTTTAACTTTTTTATATTTTCATGGTAGTATATAATTAGGGTTGCTAACTCAATGGTAGAGTACTCGGCTTTTAACCGAATAGTTCTGGGTTCGAATCCCAGGTAACCCAATATTTTAAATTTATTTTTAATCTTTCTATAAAATAGGGTTAAGTAAAACGAAAAGAATTATATTTTTTTCTTTTAAAATATAAAACTAAAAATAAAAAGTAGCATAAGAAATATAATCACTTAAGCATAAATAGTTTTTGATACTTATAATTTTTTTATATTTAGATATTAAATAAGCACTATTTATCTTAAATTGATTTGTATAATTATTTTGTTGATTAAATAATATTAAAAACTTTTTTAATGAATATTTCAATAAATTTAAATTTTTTATAAAAGATTACGTATATATATAGAATTCAAGTTTAGATTTTAAAATTTTGTTTAATATTTTAGTAAGTTAAATTAATAAAAATTTATTAAATATATTAATAATTTAAAGTAATTTAGAAATTATAAGTTACTTATATAATTTCTAAATTACTTTAAATTATTAATCAATAGGACGCATTGATAAAACTGGTTCGTTAGCACGGTTAATACCTTTCTCAAAGCCAGCAGCTGCAGCTCGAGCACGACCTGAATGCCACCAATGAGCTACTAAGAAGAAGAAACCTAAAAAGAAATGTGAACAACATAACCATGAACGAGGCGATACATAGTTTACTGAGTTAATTTCTGTTGCTACACCACCTACAGAGTTAAGTGAACCTAATGGAGCATGTGTCATATATTCTGCTGCACGTCGTTCTTGCCAAGGTTGAATATCATTTTTAATTTTATTGATATCTAAACCATTTGGACCACGTAATGGTTCAACCCATGGTGCACGTAAATCCCAGAAACGCATTGTTTCACCACCAAAAATAATTTCTCCACTTGGTGAACGCATTAAATATTTACCTAAACCAGTTGGACCTTGAGCTGAAGATATATTAGCACCTAAACGTTGGTCACGAACTAAGAATGTAAATGCTTGAGCTTGTGAAGCTTCTGGACCAGTTGGACCATAGAATTCACTTGGATATGCTGTATTATTATACCAAGAATATAATGAAGCTGTTAAACCCATAATACAGATAGCAGCTAAACTATAAGATAAGTATGCTTCACCTGACCAAACAAAAGCACGACGTGCCCAAGCAAACGGTTTCGTGAAAATGTGGAATATACCACCAGTAATACATAATATTGCAACCCAAATATGACCACCAACAAGATCTTCCATATTATTTACAGCTACAACCCAACCATCTCCACCGAATGGAGAACGGAATACGTAACCAAAGATTACAATTGGGTTTAAAGTAGGAGTTGTTATATAACGAACGTCGCCACCACCAGGTGCCCAAGTATCATAAACACCACCTAAATACATTGCTTTTACAACTAATAAGAAAGAACCTAGACCTAAAACACATAAGTGAATACCTAGGATTGTTGTCATTTTATTTTTATCACGCCAGTCATAACCGAAGAATGGGAATGATTCTTCTAATGTATCAGGACCTAATAATGAATGATAAATTCCTCCAAAACCTAAAACAGCTGATGAAATTAAATGAATTACACCTACTGCAAAATATGGTACAGTTGAAACAATTTCACCACCAGGACCAACGCCATAACCTAATGTTGCTAAATGTTGAATACAAATAAAACCTTGTTCATATAAAGGTTTTTCTGGTACAAAGTGTGATACTTCATATAATACCATTGCACCTGCCCAGAATACCATTAAACCAGCATGTGCTACGTGAGCACCTAATAATTTACCTGAAACATTAATTAAACGAGCATTTCCACTCCACCAAGCAAAGCCTGTAGACTCAATGTCGCGACCTGCTATACTACTATTAAAGGGCGTTTCCACGTGGTAATACCTCCTCAGGGAATACAAAGTTTTCATGCGGTTGGTCTTGTGCAGCCATCCAAGAACGAATACCTTCGTTTAATAAAATGTTTTTTGTATAGAATGTTTCAAATTCTGGATCTTCAGCAGCACGTAACTCTTGTGATACGAAATCATATGCACGTAAATTTAATGCTAAACCAACAATACCAATTGCACTAGTCCATAAACCTGTAACTGGTACAAATAACATAAAGAAGTGTAACCAACGTTTGTTTGAAAAAGCTACACCAAAAATTTGTGACCAGAAACGGTTAGCTGTAACCATTGAATATGTTTCTTCTGATTGTGTTGGTGTGAAAGCACGGAATGTACTTGCTGCATCACCATCTTCAAATAATGTATTTTCAACAGTTGCGCCATGAATAGCACAAAGTAAAGCACCACCTAAAATACCAGCTACACCCATCATATGGAATGGATTTAATGTCCAGTTGTGGAAACCTTGTAAAAATAATAAGAAACGGAAAATAGCAGCAACACCAAAACTTGGTGCAAAGAACCAACTTGCTTGACCTAATGGGTATAATAAGAATACTGAAACAAATATTGAAATTGGACCTGAGAATGCAATTGCGTTAAATGGACGAATTCCAACTAAACGTGCAATTTCAAATTGACGTAAACAGAAACCAATTAAACCAAATGCGCCATGTAAAGCTACAAATGTCCAAAGACCACCAATTTGGCACCAACGTGTAAAGTCACCTTGTGCTTCTGGACCCCATAAAAGTAATAATGAATGTCCCATACTATTTGCTGGCGTCGATACAGCTGCTGTTAAGAAGTTACATCCTTCAAGATATGAACTTGCTAAACCATGTGTATACCATGATGTAACAAAAGTTGTACCAGTAAACCAACCACCGGCTGCTAAATATGCAGTTGGGAATAATAATAAACCTGACCAACCAATAAAAACGAATCTATCTTTTTTTAACCAGTCATCAACAAGATCAAATACACCACGTTCTTGGTTTTGCCCAATAGCAATGGTCATATTTTAATAATCCTTTAATTAAGTTATTTAAAGAGTAAACAATAATTCTACTCTAGTCTTTTCAACCTATAGATAGTATTATATGCTAATGTTTACAAAAATTGTTAAAAATTTTCTAGTTTTTTGAATTTTTTTATATGATTAAAATTAAATATTTTAATTTATTGCCTGATTGCAGAAAAAAGTTCAAAATATAATTTGCATTATTTAATAAGATTTATTTAATAAATTTAAACTTATTTATTAAAAAAACAAAATTACAGACAAATATAATTATAAGATCGTTTGCTTCTAAAAATTATTACTTAATTAATTTAAAATAATATTAACAAATTAATTTTATTGCTACTAATAAATGGTTTTTTTTTATCTTATATGTTATGACTGATATTAAATTTATAAAAAAAATCATTAAAATATGGTTGAAGAAATATCAAAAATAAAAAATTCTGATTCTGTTAGAATTCGAAAAGAAATATATAAATTTTTATACGGACAAGAATATTTAAGTTAAATAGAAGCTAAACAAAATATAATTTAGCCTTTAATTTGTATATATCTTTATATTAAACTCTTATCTAGTGATTTTAATAATAAAACTCAAAATTTTCAATCATTTTTATCTGAATCTCAGAACTGCTTAGTTTCTAAAATAGATTCTATAAATTCATTAAATCTAGTCATAGATTTAATGAATTTATAGAATCTTTTATAAGATTAAAAGGGGGGAGCTCTGAACCAAACTAAGAAAAACAAAGAATGGACAAGCTATTACAAAGTATTTTAAAAAAACAATTTAGCAATTAGAACAAAAATATAAGTATCAATAAAATGTTAACTCGCATCGTTAATTTTATTGCGCCAATATTAACCAACCAGACTTTTTGGGTACTCATTACTCGACTTGAGCAGCCAATGACTAAGATATCAACATTATCCAGTTCGAACTTATTTAAATCAACAAATATTGTTGTTTTAAATGTAAATAAAAAAAATAATATTAATAATAAGAAACCATAACCAACGCTTTCATCGAATTTCGCTTTAGGGTTTGAAATCGGAAAAAGTGTAACAAATACAAATAGTTCAATCTTTTCTCAAAATACAAAATTAAATTCAATAACTGATAAATTTAAAACTAAATTAAAAAAGTCGGGATTGAGTAAAAATAATGCAACTTTCTCAAAAGATTTAAAAGTGATTGAAATTTTTACTAAAGACCGCAGGGCAGAGCTTTTGTATTTAAGTAAAAGTAAGTTTCTTGCTCTAATCAAAATTTTTAATATAGTGATCATCAGCTTAAAAAAATACATTCCACAATTTTAAAAAAGATTTTAAAATTAAAAAACAGGGCATGAATGATTATGAATAAGTAATAAAGTATATAAGTTTCATTTAAAAGTTAATAGATAAACCTGGTTTAATTATAAAATCAAATGTAATTTTTAATAAACAAGAATACATTAGTGCTATAGTCGATACTGTATCTCGAGATTTTGTTGCCTTCGAAAATAATCTCTTGTATAATAATGGTAGCTATTTCATTTCTTCATATAATCTTAGTCAGAATGGTGTAAACAAATTTGTAGAATCTAGTGAAATAGGCATTGATCGAGAAACGAAGAAATTGCAACTGCAATAATTCGAACAATTTAAAGCAAAGCAACAAAAAATAGACGAAATAAATAAGAAATTTTATGAAAAGCCTCCACAAAGTTTGCGCATAGGTAATCCAGAATTTGTTATTGCTTAAAAGTCTTGAAAAAAATTTAAAAGAAAATCCTGATTTCAAAATGATTTATAAAGAACAAAATAATTATCAACTAGATAAACAAATAAATAAAAAAAAAAACACTTATTCTGAAATCGATAACGATGAATTGTAATTTTTTTAATTTAAAAAAAAATAATTAATTATAAAAATAAAAAATGAATTTTAATTTTAATAAACAAAAATTCTTAGAACTAATCAAAGAATATAAGACACTTAGTCTAAAAGGTAAATATTTATTCGATTTTGATAAAGTGAAAAATGATGAATTAACTATATATTTAACTTTTCTAGACGATAATACTGCTTATTTAAGCAAAAAAAAATATTTTCAAATAATAGAATCATTTATTAATCAAAAAATTACAGTTAATGAATTTATCTATCAATACAGTGAACTTCGAAGATCAAATTTTAATCAATCAGAAATGCTTCAAAAAAATTTAGAAGCAGAAGCTTTATCTGGTTTAATTCAAGAAAGTAAAATAGATTTACAACTAAACCCTAAATGTGAAGGATTTACAGATATCCTTTCATATATAGATAATGATATTGATTTATTTGATGAAAATATAAGCTTTGAAATGAATTTAAATAATTTAGAATTAATTGGCTATGGTTTAAGTGAAGAATTTTTTAGACAAAATATGCAAGACAATTTTATGTTGTTAATTGGTAAATATTGTAATATTAAATAATCGTAATAACTTTTCATAATCAATAATTGATTATGAAGGGTTATTAATAATTTATGTTTTAATATAATATATTATGCCATATTAAATTACAAGATTTTAATAATTATTTTTAAGGTAGTTAAATATAAAAAATATTTATTTTAGATTTGAGAATATTTCTGAATATAAAGTTATTTATTTTTAATGATTTTACGCTATTTATTACTATTAATATAAAACTATATAAGGTAATTTAACATTAATTACAAATTAATATATTTTGATCTTTATTTGTTGTATATATTCTAAAAAAATCTGTATCTCAAAGTTAGTAAAATTTATGTTTAAAAACAAATTATTAACTAAGTAAAAATACTAAATCTTATTTTATTTTATAAATTTAAATTTTTTAATACTTGACAATTATATTTTTTTTATTTATCTTGACTATTGTTGAATCGTCTTCAACTAATAAATAATGTTTTTTACAAATAAATTTTAAATCTCAAGAATTAAAAAGCTTTTAACTAAAAACAATAACTTTATCAAACCTAAGGTGAAACTTTTAAATAATTATGAAAATATAGATATATTATGCATTATAACTTAGAAAAATTTTTTAAATTAGTAAAGCAGTCAGATAATTTTAGATCTCAAAATACAAGTATGTATCACGAAGATAAAACTGATTTCTTCGAATTATTAAGTTACCAAATAGTTATTTGTAATAATATCTTTTGGAAAGAAAGATTTAAATTTATTACAGAAATGTATAAATTTATTAATGAAGAAATTGATGCTGAAGAATTTAGCAATGAAATATGGGGAATTAGAAATTACACTATGTCTACTATAGAAGAATTTAAAAAAGATTTTGAAAAATTAAAAAATTTAGAGCTTGACCCGAGAGCAAGAGAATTTTCTATTCTTATAGATAACTTATGTAGTGATGCAGATGTTTTCGAACCAGAAGCTAATGAAAATGAACCTTTAAATGAAAAATGGTTAAAAGATCGTGTTAAAAATACTATTTTAAAAATTCAAAAATTCATGAAATTTTAAATCATAAATTTTTTGATTTAAAATAGTTAATAAAAATAATAAATTTAAATTTATTATTTTTAAATTTGTAAAATATAACTTTTAACTTATTTTCCTAATGATTCTTCATTCTACTTTTCACTTTTTTAATAATCATAATCTTATTCAACAATTTCATAATAATTAATTACGGTTTTTAGAAAATTAAAAAATCTTTTTGATTATGAAACAGCTTCAAAAATTTTTAATTTTTCCAAATTCTTTTTTAAAATATTTAGTTTATTTAATTATTACAAACAATTAATAGGTAAACTTTTCAGAGTCAATAATTTTAGTTATAAAATCACTCATATCGTAAATAAACATACTTTTTTCTATTTAATATTTATTATTTTACAAAAATATTTTATAATTTAATAATTTCTTTTTATAGTTTAATTATTTCAACAATTTAACTAATTCAACTTAGCATTCAAAATAAATTTACATTATATATAATTTTTAATTAATAGTTTAATCTAACTTTATTTATATTTCCGTTAGATTCGAATTTTTATATAATAATTTGCTCCATCAAGCTAAGCCAGATGTTATAATTGATTTTCAAGTTACTCACATGAATATTGGAAATCGTATATTTCTGAAGCATAAAAATATAATTTATTTCTAAATACTAGCTCACCAAAGAAAAAATATTGCTAACCAAAAAGAAAATTTTATTTGTTTTACTAGGTGTCTTAAATCTAGAAATGAAGTTTTATAAGTTGTTAATTGTTATAAAAGAATAAGATAAAAAATTCTCTTGAAAAACTATCTCTTGTAATCATAGTCTTAAATGTAGCTAAAGATTCAAATTGTCGTTATATATTACATTATTTATAAATTATAAATAAAGTTGTAAAAACGCCGGATACACTTCAAATTATGATTAAAGAACTTAAATAAAGATTTCACTTAGAGATTTTTAAGAAATATTTTTCAAATGAAAAAATTTTAAAAGATATGAATTTAATAATATCTACTGATCAAGATTAAAGGGATAATTAGTAAGCAAATAAATTCTTTTCAAAAAATAGTTTTTGAAAAGAATTTAACATATAAATTTATTATTTCTGTTTAATTTATTACATTCTATCTAAACTTGATTTATTTTTATTCTAAACAATTTTAATGACATTTCAGATTATATTTGACAAACTTATCAACCATAAATTATTTTATCTTTCATTTTTAGTAATAAAATCTGCTTCTTTTCAACTAAATTATATAATTTATATTATCTATTCAGAATATACTGCCTCTTCAACAGTATTTTAGAGCCCTCTAAGATGACATTTGAATTTATATATTTTTTAATCAAATATTTGATTTATTAATAACAACTATACATTTATCGTAACCTCCAAATCTAAAGAATCGAATTTAAGACGGCAGAACTAATTCTTCAGCTCATTCAAAAAAATAATCTTTGAAATGTTTTAGTCGCTCTTTGTTATATATTTATTATAAGTAAAATATGTATTTCAATTTAAGTAAAATTTAAAAACAAACTATTAAATAGATTAAAAAAATAAACTCTATTTTATTTTATAAATTTAAATTTTTTTTTAAAACTTAAAAATTATATTCTTTTTATTTAATAATATCTTTATTATCGTTAAACTCAAATACTAAAAAATCTTTAAAATAAAATTTCGTTGACTTAAAGAAAGAAATCAAAAGATTTTCTAAATATGCATAAATTTATTATATTTATATAAATAAAGATATATTATATTATCTATTACAACTTAGTTAGATATTTTGAATTATTAAAATGGTCAAAAAATTTATAAAAAAAAGGTAAATTTATATGTGACGAAAACGAATTAGCCTAGTTAAAATTGTTAAGTTATAAAGTTTTATTAAAAAACAATTTTTTTATTAAAATCGTTTTAAATTTATTTTAAAAATAAAAAATTTTGAACTTTATTTAAAATAAAAAGGATTTTATAAAGTTGTAGCAAATATTTTTTAACTATCTTGAAAAATTTGAAAAGAAATTATTGGAACATTTTCATTGATAATAAGTAAACTAGTTTCTATTAATTTTATAGTAATTAATTTAAAAAAAAGCAATTTTAATTTTATAATTTATCCTTGATTTAAAAATTAAGCCTATTTCTAATTTAATAATTTTGTATTTCTTTTAGTATATTTTTATATGCTATAACTATTAAAAATATAGTAAAAGAAATATAAAATGGTAAATTTTTTGAACAATTTTTAAAAACTAAATTCTATATTGAATAATTTTTTCAATACTTCATTTGAAAATTTTTTTTATTTATTTGAGATTAATATATTGACAGCGAAAAAAATGTTTTATTATATTATCAATAATTAATATTCTAAATTTAATAAAATTTGATTAGATTTAGAATATTAATTATTGGAGAAAAAAGTATAATCAAATTATTTTGTAATACTAACTAAAATTACAAAATGCAATTTTAATTTAAAAATTCTTTTCTAATAACATTATATTTACATGTTCCAATATGTCCATAAGATAAAAAGTGCCTTGAAATTTAATTGATTGATTAGAATTAGAAAATATGGAATTAATTATAGATGCTGAGCCTAATTGTGCAGAACTGAATCCGTTAAAAATTGTTTTAATAAAATCGCAAGATTCAAATAAAGTTTCTCCTAAAGCTCCTTCTTCAAATCCTTGAAACTGACATTGATCGAAAGTTACTTCTCTAAAATTACTATCACTTAAATCACAATTGATGAAGAAACAATTTTTGAATATAGACTTTTTACACTCCATTTTATTAAAATCTGTTTTGTTAAAAATACAATTTTCAAAAAAGCATTCTTGAACAAAAATTGAAAAAAAGTTTCCATTAATCCAGTTTATATTTGTTAAAGTTGAATTTCTGAAAGTAGAAGAATAAAAAGTGAAATCATCTATATTGCTCTCAGCAAAATTTATTACCTCATTAGAAAAATGTTTTCCAATAATTTTTAAATTATCTTTTGATAAAAAATTATTTTTATAAGAGTGGATATAGTTATTAAATGTTTCAAGCATTTTTTTTTAGTTAATTAAATATTGTTTTTATTATTGATAAATATAATATTTTTAACAAGATTATTTCCTAAACCATCCTTTATGAATTGTTCTATCAGCCCTTTTTCTCTTGGCTCAACATCAAAACAATCGATTAAAGTTCCATAATTATCAGGCGTTTTAGGAAATAAAGAATTTTCATCAACATTCGGGATTTTATTTCTGCCTTCTTTAGATGACCAAACCATTCTCTGTCTTATAACTTTTCTTCCTAGAGCTTCACCTTCCTCTTTCATATCGGCACTTTGACAATCGGCCAATTTAATAGCTGATCCAACTGGGTTTTTAATGTCAACATGGGTTACCTCAGCGTATATTCCAAGCCCTTCTATTTCAAAATCTGGGCCGTTCACGCCTTATCCATAAAAAGACCGTCGAGCATTTTTGAACAACTCAGAAGCCTCTGCATGAATCACACTTATTGCTTCTTTTATTGACTCAATTTTCATTCGACCATTTTCAGTAGCTAAGTCTATAAATCTTTATAATGAACATTTATAATTAGGATTAATTGCAGCTATTCTTCTTTCCACTTCTTTAAAACCATCTAAAATATTAATGCTACCGTCTTGATTAACAAAACTAGCTGCTTGTGAACTAGCATGATTTTGAGCAATATTTGAACTTTGGCTCGGTAATTGTTCATTAAAGTTTTCGCTTGGTAATTGTTCATTAGAACCAGAGAATGGAGTTCCCTGATTGTACGTGTTGCCTTTCCCATCTGCGCGTATAGAATGTAATACTCCGATTGGGTCTAAAAATGCTGGTATATAAACTTGATTAAAAGCTTCAACCTGTTGGAATTGAATATTATTAACAACGAAAAAAATGATAAGAAATGACACGAGGTTTATTACATCCCAATTGCCTCCTCTTAATTGTAGTATCATTTCTTCAATATATGATGAAGATGCATTAGGAACATAATTTTTAATTATTAAATTTACGCTTTCAATTTGTTGTTTCGTAAATGTAATTTTCGAGCATTTAGGTTTATCATTATCAAGAATTATTTTAGCAATTTCAGGACCTTTTTTATTACCAATATTAAAATTAGAGTATTCATTCTTATACACTCTATTAATACTTATTGGTGTAGGTTCTAATACAACGGAATCTAGACGTGAACTATAAATAGTTACAACTAGATAAAATATTTGAAGTTTATTATTTAAATATGAAATAGAGCCTCTAAATGTTCTGAAATACGTCTCTCGATTTTTTGATATTGACTGATCAATTATTTCTAATTCTTCTTTCGTTAATGATCTTAAATAATTCTACGTAATATCCAAACTCATAGTAAATTTTATTATAAATAATTTATATTAGAAATAATATATAAGCTAAAATAATTTTTTATAGTTGATAAGAATCGTGAGAGATAAGAAAAAATAAATCTCTTTAGTTTCAGTAAACACTAGTATAGTTAAGTGTTTGAATCATATTTTATTTGTGATAAATCATATTATAAATATGATTTATCACAAATAAAATTAATTAACATCATCGATTGAAATATAGATAAAGAATAATGCCATACTAATTGCAGGAAAAACTAAACCAACAATAGGAACTAAGATAGAAGGTAAAAATGCAGCTGCCATATTTTTCTTTTTCTCTTAAAAAATTTTTCAGTTAATAATTAGCAATTTTTAAAATTGATATTATTAATTGTATATGAAAATATCTTATAATTAAAGATTAATATAAATCAAAAATTTCGATCGTTTTATAGTAAAATTAATATTATTAAATTTAATTTTATTACTCTTATAAACTTTTTATATATAGATTATTTTATTTATGGAAACTATATTATTATCTCGTTTACCAGAAGCTTACGTTATTTTTAGTCCAATTGTCGACGTATTACCTATTATTCCTATTTTCTTTTTATTATTAGCATTTGTTTGGCAAGCTTCAATTGGTTTTAGATAATTTTAAATTTATAATTAAAACTTATTGCTATATAATACTTTATAGTATAAGTATTAATTTTTATATTTAACAAAAAAAAATAAATGGTAGAACCTTTATTATCTGGAATCGTTTTAGGACTTATAACTGTAAGTGCAATTGGTTTATTTGTTGCCGCATTTTTACAATACCGTCGTGGTAATCAATTTGAAATCTAATTTTATTAATATTGAAATTTTTTAAATTTCAATATTAATAAAATTTTTAAAAAATCTTGACTATTTTAAGGAAATTTGATAATATTGTGGAATAGAATGTTTCAATTATAATAAAAGTTATTGAAAGAATAATTGCTGGTGTAGCTCAATGGTAGAGCAACGGATTTGTAATCCGTAGGTTGGGGGTTCAAGTCCCTTCACCAGCTTTTTTTAAAAATTTGTAGATTAATCTTTTTAGAAATAAAAAATTATCAAAAAATATGTTAAATAAATTGTAATTAGGCCCAGTAGGAATCGAACCTACATTGGAAACTTAGAAGGTTTCTGTCCTAATCCGTTAGACGATAGGCCCTTAAAACTTAAATATGGGCAATACAGGATTTGAACCTGTGACCTTCTGCTTGTAAGGCAGACACTCTACCGCTGAGTTAATTACCCATTATTAAAATTGATATTACATAACGTAAATATATACTAAATAATTAAATTTAAGTCAATATTAGAATTATTTTTATAAAATAATTCTAATATTGTTTTTTGCTTTTTAACATGTTAGACTACAATATATACATAGGGTCGGTGCCCGAGTGGTTAAAGGGGGCGGATTGTAAATCCGCTGCATTATGCTACGTTGGTTCGAATCCAACCCGGCCCATTATTACTTTTTAAATTAGTTAATGTTAATACTAATAATCTTTAGATTTTGATATATATCCTTCAGTTTCTGCAGCTTCAGTTTCACGAATTTTCTCTCGTAAAAATTTTTCTAATTTTTTATCGTCTTTTGTAAAACGAGCTAAAATTTGTAAATCTTCTGGTTTATAGACAATACCAGTCATTGCAGTATTTGAACTATCTGGGTTTACCATTGGATAACAATTTTCCATTTCTAAAACAGAACAATCATATAAAATTGGATAATTATAGCCTATATATTTATTTAGTAATTGATCTAACTCTGCGGCTGTTGAACAAGTTACTCCTTTAATTCCGTAGGATTCAGCTAAAGCTGCGAATGACGGTTGACCTTGTGACATATCCGATTGTGAATATCTTTTATTATAAAATGATTCTTGCCATTGTCTTACCATTCCTTGCCAACGATTATTAACTATTATAATTCGAATTGGTAAATTATAATGGGCAACAGTTCCTAATTCTTGAATACACATTTGAATACTTGAATCACCAGTAATACAAACAACTCTTTTTTCAGGAAATGCTAATTGTGCACCAATTGCTGCAGGTAATCCATAACCCATAGTACCTAAACCTGCACTTGATGACCATTGTCTTGGTCCGCATTGTACAAATTGAGCAGCCCACATCTGATGTTGTCCTACATCTGTAGTAAATATAGCTGAATAATATTTTTTTCCAGTTGTACTTATAACTTGTTGAGGTGATAATTTGTCTACTAATTTAGGGACTAATAACGGATAACTTGTTTTCCATCTATATACATCATCTAACCATTTAAGTCTATCAGGATGGATTTCAAATTTTTCCCAATCAATTTTATGAAGAGCTAAAACTTCTGTAATTGTTCTTTTTACATTTCCTAAAATCCCTATATGAGCATGTTTATTTTTACCAATTTCAGCAGGATCAATTTCAAAATGTAAAATTTTTGCCTGATTTGCAAATGCGTCTAATTTACCTGTAACTCTATCATCAAATCTTGCTCCTAAAGCAATTAATAAATCACATTCACTTACACTAAAGTTTGCATATGCAGTTCCGTGCATACCTAACATTCCAACTGATAAACTTGTTCGCTCATCAACTGAACCTTTTCCCATTAAAGTAGACGTAATTGGTACAGAAAAAACGTGAGAAAATATATAAATTTCTCTATAAGCATTTGAACTTATACTCCCACCACCAACATAAAGTAAAGGACGTCTAGAAGTTTTAATAGCATGTAAAGTATGATCAAATAATTCAGTCGATAGTTTATATTGAAAACGTCGTCCAAAATTTTTGGATATTTGATTTTGAGTTATAATTTCATAATCTAAAATTTGACCACCACCTATATCTTTTGGAATGTCAATTAGAACAGGACCTGGCCTTCCATTTCTTGCAATATAAAAAGCTTCCGATAACATTTGAGTCATGCTATTCGGATCTTTTAATTGATAAGAATGTTTTACAATCGTTAATGTTAATCCAATCATATCTGTTTCTTGAAAAGCATCTGTTCCCAAAAAATTACTAGTAACTTGACCAGTAATAATAACCATTGGAACTGAATCAGCAAAAGCATTAGCAATGCCAGTGATTAAATTAGTCGCTCCTGGACCTGAAGTTGCAAAACAAACCCCTACTTGTCCACTTACACGCGCATATGAATCAGCTGCATGAATTGCTCCTTGTTCATGACGAGTTAAAATGTGTTTAATTGTATTTCTTTCTTCCCAATAATATAATTCATCATAAATTGGTAATATAGCTCCGCCCGGATAACCAAAAATAAAACGTGTATTATTACGAATTAAAGTATCCATTAAAGCAAATGCAGCAGTCTTTTTTATTTCATATCTGTCAGTTTTTAATGCTTCTTTATTTCTTTTAAACATTATTCAATTAGTAATTAAATAAATTTTATAAACCTATCATATTCATAATAATATTATATAAAATTATAATGAATAATAAAAAAAATATAATTAAAACAAGACGAAATTTTTTAATTTTAAATAAATTTTGAAACGGTGTTACGATTATTAAGATTAACCCAACTAAACTACTAATAAAAAAACGTGGATAACGAGAAATATTATTCCAAAAATCGTTCATATATAAATTATAATCATTAATTCTTTTATTCTATTCTAGAATTATATATAATTTTTTATTTCCTAACAAATTTCTATTTTTAAAAAAGAAAAAACATTATTATTATTATCTTTTTCTTAAAATATGATAGAATTCTTTATAGCAAAGTAGCCTAAGGCTCTGTAGCTCAGGGGTTAGAGCAGGGGATTCATAAGCCCAAGGTCGTAGGTTCAAATCCAACCAGAGCCATCTACTTTCGTTTTATTAAAATTGAAAAGATTTTAAGTTTATTTGTTAAGGAGAAATGGCTGAGTGGTCGAAAGCAATAGATTGCTAATCTATCGTACAATTATTTGTACCCAGGGTTCGAATCCCTGTTTCTCCTTTTAAAAAAACAGAAATCAATTAAAAGTTGACATATAGAAAAAATTAATTAAAATTTCTATTTAGTATGGGATTGTAGTTCAATCGGTTAGAGCACCGCCCTGTCACGGCGGAAGTTGCGAGTTCGAGTCTCGTCAGTCCCGTTTAAAATTAAAATATTAAATATTAATAAATATTAAAAGATATATAAAGACTATTTAACAAAAATAAATAGTTTTTATAGTTTTTTATATATCTTTTAAAAATGTACTATTATTTGTTTTATAAGTTCACCAAAACAGCTCATAGTTAAATTTATTTATTATTGTTAAAGATTTTACTATTCACCTTGAACTTTTAATAAAGCAAATCCTAAAGAAAGACCAAATAAAGTCATAAAGAAACAAATAGCTGCTGTGCTAACAATTTCTGGACTTGCATATGGGAATATTTGTTTGATTAATTCCATAATATTTTTGATTTTAAGTAATACAAAAAGTTTAAATAATTAGAAACCATTTCGAGCCCAAACAACTAATGCTAATGAAAATGTGAACATTGTCATTAGAGCAGCCCAACCTAGACTTATAATATCCATAGATTTATATTTTTAATTTATTTTATTGTTATAATTTAAAAGGACTTTTAAGCCTTTTAAATTATTTATTGATTTGTATTATCCAATACTATTAACCCAATCTACATCAACATTTTCAATAATTAAAGATGAATTATAAATTTGTAAAATAATTAATAAAAATACTAAGAAAGCAACCATTGTTACACCCATAATTGGTGTTGTTCCCCAACCTGGAGCAACTTTACCATATTCAGAATTTAATGGACGTAAAATTTCACCTAATCTTGTTCGTAATGCCATAAAAATATTTATATTTTTAATAAATTAATTTTCTAGTATATGTTATATAATAATAAATTGTTAATTTAGAGAAATATATAACGTGGAAACAGCAACTATTATTGTAATTTTTGTATCAAGTTTACTCTTAGGAATTACCATATATTCGATATATACAGCATTTGGACCTCCTTCTAAAAATTTACGTGATCCATTTGAAGAACATGAAGATTAAAAAATAAAACCAAATAAAATGGTTTTATTTTTAGTTCTTATTTTTTAACAATTCGAGGTGTATCTCGGAAGAACACAGCAAAGAAAATTACTATTAAAGTACCAATAAGTAAAAATGTATAAACTAACGCTTCCATTGTTTAATCCTATTTAAATTATAAAGAAACTTAAAAACTGACGATACTTTATACAGCACCTTGTTTTTTCGTTGATCGATCACCAACTTTTTGGAATGCACCAAATTCTACTTGTTCTGTAACTTCTGCGCCGATACCAGTAAAGATATCACGGAAAAGTGTTCTACCACCATGCCATAAATGACCAAGGAAGAATAATAAAGCAAAATTAGCATGACCAAAAGTATACCAACCACGAGGACTACTTCTGAATACGCCATCTGATTCTAAGCTTGTTCTATCGAATTCAAAAACTTCTCCTAATTGTGCTTTACGAGCAAACTTTTTAACTGTTGGTGCATCTTTAAATGTTTGACCATTTAATTTACCACCATAAAAATCAACTGTTACACCAACTTGCTCAATACTATATTTTGATTCAGCTCGACGGAATGGAATATCTGCACGAATAATACCATCTTTATCAACTAAAATAACTGGGAATGTTTCAAAGAAAGCTGGCATACGACGAACTGTTAATTCACGGCCTTCTTTATCACGGAAAATTGGATGACCTAACCAAGCTTCAGCAATACCATCTCCTTTATTCATAGCACCAGCTCGGAATAAACCACCTTTTGCTGGGTTATTACCAATATAATCATAAAATGCTAATTTATCTGGAATTCTTGACCATGCTTGACTTTCAGATAATCCTTCGCTCACAGATGTTTCAACTTGTCTTTCAATCTCTTGTTGGAAATAACCACTATCCCATTGATAACGTGTTGGACCAAATAATTCAATTGGAGTTGCCGCAGAACCATACCACATAGTTCCTGATGTTACAAAAGCAGCCCAAAATACAGCTGAAATACTACTTGATAAAACTGTTTCAATATTACCCATTCTTAATGCACGATATAATCTTTGAGGTGGTCTTACAGTTAAATGGAAAATACCTGCAAAAATACCGAAAATACCAGCTGCAATATGGTGTGCTGCAATACCACCTGGGTTAAATGGATTAAAACCATCTGGACCCCATGATGGTGCTACAGGTTGTACTTTTCCTGCAATTCCGTATGCATCTGAAATCCAAATACCAGGTCCAAATAGTCCTGTAACATGGAATGCTCCAAAACCAAAACATACTAAACCTGATAAAAGTAAATGAATACCAAATATTTTTGGTAAATCTAAAGCAGGTTCTCCAGTTCTTGGATCACGGAATAGTTCTAAATCCCAATAAACCCAATGCCAAATGGCAGCTAAGAAACATAAACCTGATAAAATAATATGTGATAAAGCTACACCTTCAAAACTCCAAATACCAGGGTTTGAAACGCTTTCACCAGTAACACTCCAACCACCCCAAGAATCAGTAATACCTAAACGAGTCATGAAAGGCATTACATACATACCTTGACGCCAAATTGGATTTAAAACAGGATCTGATGGATCAAAAATAGCTAATTCATATAAGGCCATTGATCCAGCCCAACCTGCAACTAAAGCTGTATGCATTAAATGAACTGCAATTAATCTTCCAGGATCATTTAAAACAACTGTATGAACACGATACCAGGCTAATGCCATAGTAATTACATTCCTCAATATAAATAACGGTTTTTGACTTTCTTACAACTAAACTACATAAAAGTTAGCTACTATAATATTATAAGCAAAGATAAAAAAAATTAGAGTAAATTAATTAATTTTTTTAAATATTCAAATATTATAATAATTTTTATTTATTAAAAAAAACATATTTAAATAAGTAAACCATTTCTGAATAATCAAGGTTAATCATTTAAAAATTAAAATTATAAAATATTTTATACAAATTTAATTTACTTGCCAAAATTTAAAATATAACATAGACTTAGTTAAAAAATTATTTTTATTTAATTTATTTACAAAACTTTTATATTCAAATAATTATTTTATAAATCATTTTATGGCAAAAAAAAGTATGATTGAGCGTGAAAAAAAACGCATCAAATTATATAAAAAATATTCGTTAAAACGAGCTAATTTATTAAAAAAATATCAGAATGAAAAAAGTTTTAATTTAAAACTTGAACTTCACTCAAAATTACAAAAATTACCTCGTAATAGTTCTAAAACTAGAATTCGAAACAGATGTTGGAAAACTGGTCGCGCACGTGGAGTATTTCGTGATTTTGGATTATCAAGACATGTTTTTAGAGAAATGGCACATCAATGTTTATTACCTGGTGTAACAAAATCTAGTTGGTAATCAAAATTATTTAAATTAAATTAAATGATTTTTCTTAATTTAATCTACAATTATATACATATATACAATTAAAATATTTATCAAATATTTTTGTTATAATTTAGCATATCAGATTCTTTAGAACTAAAACAATCTTAAATTTTAAAAGGAGTTTATTATGATTTCTGATTCACAAGTTTATACAGCATTATTTATTGCTTTATTTGCTGCTATTTTAGCTATCCGTTTAGGTTCAACACTTTATGAATAAAAAAATTTAACCAATTTAAAAACCTCTGAATATTAATTAAAAAAACTTTCTATATTAAAAATCGATAATAAGATATGGTAACAGAAAATTTAAAGAAATTTACTAGTCCAGTTTTTCCATTTACAGCAATAGTTGGCCAAGAAGAAATGAAACTAGCTCTTCAATTAAATGTAATTGATCCAAAAATTGGTGGAGTTATGATCATGGGAGATAGAGGGACGGGTAAATCAACAACAATTCGCGCAATTGCTGATTTACTTCCGGAAATTGAAGTAGTAAAAGATGATTTATTTAATTCTCATAAATCTGATTTAGATTTAATGAGTAATGAAGTTAAATTAGCAATTCAAAATAATGAAACGATTGAGACAAAATTAGTTAAAATTCCAATGGTTGATTTACCACTTGGAGCAACAGAAGATAGAGTTTGTGGAACCATTGATATTGAAAAAGCTTTGACTGAAGGTGTTAAAGCATTTGAACCAGGTTTATTAGCAAAAGCAAATCGTGGAATTTTATATGTTGATGAAGTAAATTTATTGGATGATCATTTAGTTGATATTTTGTTAGATTCAGCAGCTTCAGGTTGGAATACAGTTGAACGAGAAGGAATTTCTATACGTCATCCAGCTCGTTTTGTATTAGTAGGTTCTGGTAATCCGGAAGAAGGTGAGTTAAGACCACAATTATTAGATCGATTTGGTATGCATGCTGAAATTCGTACCGTTAAAGATCCAATATTAAGAGTAAAAGTTGTTGAAGAACGTACTTCTTTTGATCAAACTCCAATGGCTTGGATAGAAAATTATGAACCTCAACAAGAAGAATTACGGAAACGAATTGTTGCCGCTCAAAAACTATTACCAACAGTTGAAATAGATTATGAGTTAAGAGTAAAAATTTCAGAAGTTTGTAGTCGTTTAGATGTAGATGGTTTACGAGGTGATATTGTAACAAATCGAGCTGCTAAAGCTCATGCAGCTTATAATGGCCGTACTAAAGTAACTGTTGAAGATATTTCAAAAATTATAACTTTATGTTTACGTCATCGATTAAGAAAAGATCCTTTAGAATCGATTGATTCTGGAGATAAAGTTGGTAAAGTGTTTAAAGAAATATTTGAAATTTTATAAGAATATAACGAAAATAATTATAGAAATTTTATAAATATATGTTAAAACAAATTGTCTTTATCATAAGTATTTTCTTAATTTTAATAATTTTTTTACGTGTCCCACAAGAAAGTGTTGGATTATCAAGTTTTGCGACTAAAAGTGATTTATTAGGTTCACCAAGTTCAGCACAACGATCGTTAAATATTATAACAGGTATTGCAATTTTAATTTATTTTGCAATAGCTATAAAACTTAATTCAAATCTTTAAATATTAAAAATTATTATTCTTAATTTCAATTAAGAATAATAATTTTTAATATTTACCAAAATCCTAATGAAACTGCTTTATCAATTGGTAAACATGCACCAATTCCTAACCAAACAGCTGTAATAAATCCAATAATGAAAAATAAACTAGCAATTGGTCTACGGAATGGATTTTGAAATTTATTTACATTTTCAATAAATGGAACTGTAATTAATCCTAATGGTACTGAAGCCATTGCTAATACACCTAATAATTTATTTGGTAATACACGTAATAAATTAAATGTTGGGAAAAAGTACCATTCAGGTAAAATTTCTAATGGAGTATTAAATGGATCTGCCGGCTCACCTAATTGTGTTGGAGCCATAATGCTTAAGCCTATACAACATGCAAATGTACCTAAAATACAAATTGGGAATATATATAAAATATCATTTGGCCATGCCGGTTCTCCATAATAATTATGGCCCATCCCTTTTGATAATTTAGCTCTTAGTTTTGGATCAGTTAAATCTGGTTTTTTGATTACTGACATAAAAAAATTTATTAATATTTATGTTGATTTTAATTAAATAGATAAAATAAAAATTGATTTATTTTATAGTTTAAATAACAATATCTCTTTTGAGATTTGTATATTTAATGAAAAAATTTTATATTTTTAATTATAATGGTCCTGAAATACCTTGTTTACGAATCATTAAAAAATGAGCTAATAATAATACGGCTGCAGCTAACGGTAACACAAAAGTATGTGCGCTATAGAATCGTGTTAATGTACTTTGTCCAACGCTTTCACCACCGCGTAAAATTAAAACTAATGGAGGTCCAACAATAGGTACTGCAGCTGGTACACCTGTTACAATTTTACATGCCCAAAATCCAACTTGATCCCATGGTAATGAATAACCAGTTACACCAAATGAAACTGTAACAACTGCTAAAGTTACACCTGTTACCCAAGTTAATTCACGCGGTTTTTTAAATCCACCCGTTAAATAAACTCGGAATATATGCAATACTAACATCATAACCATCATACTAGCTGACCATCTATGAATCGAACGAATTAACCATCCAAAATTAACACTTGTCATAATATATTCAACAGACGCAAATGCATCAACCACACTTGGTCGGTAATAAAATGTCATTGCAAAACCAGTTGCAACTTGTATTAAAAAACATGTTAAAACTATTCCACCAAAACAATAGAAAATATTTACATGCGGCGGTACGTATTTACTAGTCATATCGTCAGCAATTGCTTGAATTTCTAGTCGTTCTTCAAACCAATCGTAGACTTTATTCATATAAGAATTTTTAAATTATTTTAACACAGTTAAGCAAAATAAAAACTTAATAAAATTTTAAATTAAAGGCGAGAGTGGGATTCGAACCCACGGAACCCGCAAAGGTTCATCTGATTTCAAATCAGACGCAATCGACCAACTCTGCCATCTCGCCAAAAGATTAGCTACAAAACTAATCTTAAATATTAATTAACTTTCATATGTATTAATTCCACTAAATTTCACCGAAGCAGGATTTGGGTTTTTACCAATTGAGAATCCGCGGCTATTAACAGATGTTCTTCCTGGATTAACTTTTTCTGGAAAAACACCATCTTTTGGATGTAAATATTGAACTTCACCACTTGGGAAAATTCGATAAATTTTATAATTATTGATTTTAAATGTCCGTAATTGAGTTCCTAATGCTAAACATTGTTCTTTACGGGCTAAATATAATAAATTTTCTCCATTACGCATTATTGCTGCGCCACCAGTTGGCATTTCAAATATTTGCTCTTTAGAACTTGTCCAAGTAATAGCATATTTCTCTTCAACTTCAGCTGCACGAAGCCAGCCGCCAGTACTTCCACCAAAAGTAGGAAAAGGTGTTTGTAAATTTAATGTCATCTGTAAAACTTTATAAATGTTTAACGTTCAATATATAATTTTAATAAAAAAAAAAATTTTTTCATTATTTTATCAAAATTTCTAGCGGAGAATGGATTTGAACCATTGACCTTCGGGTTATGAGCCCAACGAGCTACCAGGCTGCTCTACTCCGCGAAAGAATAAATATTTTCTTGATTTCCAATTTATATTATTTTTTAATATATAGCTATGCTAATTAACAACTTTATAGTACCATATTTAATTTCAATATGTCAACTAAAGTAAAACAATAATAATTTACTTTAGTTAACACATATTAATATGTTATAAATTAAGTTAATGATGCTTTACCACCTGCTGCTTCAAGTTGTTTTTTAACATCTTCTGCTGCATCTTTTGCTATATTTTCTTTAATCGTTTTTGGTACAGATTCAACTAGCTCTTTAGCTTCTTTTAAACCTAAACCAGTTATAGTACGTACAACTTTTAATATTGCAATCTTTTTATCTGAAGGTACTTCATCCAGTATAACGTTAAATTCCGTTTTTTCTTCAACTTCTTCAGTAGCAGCTGGTGCAGCCATTACCATTGTTGCACCAACACTTGCTGAAGCATCTACTCCAAAAGTTTCTTCAATTTTTGTTACAAGTTCTGAAGCTTCTAATAAAGTTAACGTTTTTAAACTTTCAACGATTTGATCAATTTTTTCTGACATAATAAATATTATATATATTATAAATTTTTATATTTTGTTTGAAACGATTTAAATAAAAATATTTAAATCTAATTTAAGAGACGAGCCCATTGTTGTGCAAATAAATAAACTTTTAAAGTATTTTCCTTTGACCCCTGATGGACGGTTTTGTTCAATAGATTTATATAAAGCTGTTAGATTTTCAATTAATTGTGTATCAGTAAAATTTGATTTTCCAAAACTAACATGCACAATTCCTGTTTTGTCAGCTTTATACTCAAATTTTCCTTTTTTAAATTCAGTTAAAGTTGCTTGTAAAGTATTAGTAACTGTTCCTGATTTTGGTGATGGCATTAATCCTTTAGGTCCTAATACTCTACCAAGTTTTGCTAATTTTGGCATCATATTCGGAGTTGTAATTAATAAATCAAATTGAATATCTCCTTTAGTAATTTTTTCAATTAAATCATCATTTCCAATAATATCTGCACCTGAGAATTCTGCTTCTTTAAAATTTTCTTCATTCGTTAAAACAGCAATTTTAATTTCTTTACCGACTCCATTTGGTAAAGTTACTGTTGTACGTAATTGTTGATCAGCATATTTTGGGTCAATATTTAAATTAGCATGCAATTCTACAGTTTCAACAAATTTTGTTGTTGCTGTTTCTTTTAAAACTTTTATTGCTTCTTCTAAATTTGAATAAACTACACTTTTAGTTTTTTTTATATTTTCTTCTTGTCGACGCGATAACTTTCGCATAAATTTCTCCATTAAAAACTTATTTAATTTTGATTTAATCTACAATGGAGATACCCATATTTCGGGCAGTTCCTTCAACAATTCTCATTGCACTACTAAGTTTTGTAGTATTTAAATCTGGTAATTTAATATTTGCGATTTCTTCTAGTTGCGCTTTAGTAATAGACCCAACACTTGTTCGATTCGGTGTTGCTGAACCTTTTTTAATTTTTGCTGCGTTAGATAATAAAACAGAAGCAGGCGGCGTTTTAAGAATAAATGTATAGCTTCTATCTTCATATACTGAAATTTCTACAGGTATAATAATTCCTATTTTCTCAGTTGTACGAGCATTATATTCTTTACAAAAAGCCGCAATATTTACACCATGTTGGCCTAAAGCAGGTCCGACTGGTGGAGCAGGTGTTGCTTTTCCAGCAGGTAAAGCAAGTTTTATTAATGCAGTTATTTTTTTAGCCATAAAAATTTATTAAAATATTTGAATAAAAATTTTGAATTTATTTAAATTCTATTAAAATTTATTAAAAAATAAAAACCTCTTAAAATAAGAGAATCGCGTCCTGAAGGACTCGAACCCTCGACATCTAATTTTGGAGACTAGCGTTCTACCAACTGAACTAAGGACGCATAACATAGTAAAGAAACTATAATCTTAATAAATTAAAATTACAATATTTTAACTTTAATTAATTTTTTAAATCAAATAATGGAACAATTTAATAGAAATAACCGACAAATATTAATTAAAAGATATTTACCACATAACTTTTTGGCCGAGAAAATAATCTTAAACTGTTTATTAATAAATTCTGAAGCAATTGAAATTACTTTAAGAACACTTTCAGTTGAAGCTTTTTATTTTAAAAATCATCAAGAAATTTATAAAGCTATTATATTTATGTATAAGAAAAAACTATCTATTGATATTTTTACTTTAACTACATTTTTACAAGATAATGGCTTATTAGAAAAAAGTGGTGGAATAAAAGTTTTAATAGAACTTATAAATCAAATTCCAAATTTAGTTTATCTTGAAGAATATATTAGATTAGTTAAAGATAAGTTTATAAGACGTTCACTAATTAAATTAGGTTATGAAGCAATTAATTCAGGTTATATTACTAATATTCCATTAGAAAACATTTTAAATGATTTTGAAAATCAATTATTTAATTTAACAAATGAAATTAAAGCTCAAAAATTATTTAGTAGTGCAGAATTATTGAATACTATTCTTTTAGAATTAAAAAAAAAATCGTTAAATCCAATATTACCTGGTCTACCTTCAGGATTTTATGATTTAGATTCATTAACACAAGGTTTTCAAAAATCTGATTTAATAATAATTGCAGGTAGACCATCTATGGGAAAAACTGCTTTGTGTTTAAATATAGCATTAAATGTAATTAAAAATTCAAAATTACCTGTGTTGATATTTAGTTTAGAAATGTCAAAAGAGCAAATCATGTATCGTTTATTAGCTATGGAAACAAATATTAGTCAAATGCGATTAAAAAGTGGAAAAATTTATCAAAATGATTGGATAAAATTAAATAAAATAATAAAAATTTTATCAAAATTACCTTTTTTTATTGACGATACATCTGATTTAACTATTCAAGATATTAGATCTAAAATAAAAACATTAGTTTTTGAACAAACTCAAATCGGTTTAATAATTATCGATTATCTTCAATTAATGCAGAGTTCAAAACTAAAAATTGAAAATCGTGTTCAAGAATTATCTGTAATTACTAGGTCTTTAAAAAATATTGCTAGAGAATTTAATATACCAATAATTGCTTTATCGCAATTAAGTCGAAATGTTGAAAATCGAATCGATAAAAGACCTATTTTATCTGATTTACGAGAAAGTGGATCAATTGAACAAGACGCTGATCTTGTATTAATGTTATATCGAACAAAATATTATAATTCTAATCAAATTAATGAACAAACTTCTTATCTAACTGAATTAATAATTGCTAAACATAGAAATGGACCTATTGGTAGTATAAAACTAAAATTCGATGAAAAACGAACGAAATTTTTAAATTTTGATTAATTCATAAAATTGCCCAGAACCAGATTCGAACTGGTGACACGAGGATCTTCAATCCACTGCTCTACCAACTGAGCTATCCGGGCTTATAGATCTAGTATAATAGAATTCTATTAAAATTACAATAGATTTTATTTTGATAATTTTTATTAATTAAAAGTTGATAATTTAATAAAGATTTGTTATACTATAAACGGATATAGGATTTAATATAACTTTTAATTATATTTAATATGTCAGAATTGTAAGATAGCAGCATAAAATATGATTTTAGAGTTAGTATTAAAACTATATCTAAAAGATTTTATAATTTAATTAAAATGTTATACAAGAAAATTTTAAGTTATTAAAATAGTAATATTAGTTATATTTTTTTCTAAAAGCTGATACAATATTTATTGTAGTCAATCTTACTATTTTTAACTTTATTATTTAAAATAACAGGAAATTAGAAATGACAGCTTCATTAGCAAATTTTATATCTAGTTTAGTGGCAGGTGGTCTTGTTTTACTTGCTATTGGTGTAGCTTTAATTATTATTAGTAAAAGTGATCGAATTATTCGAAACTAAATTATTGATAATTTAACGAATTTTAAATTCTGGTGTTTCTAGTTAATCTAATATAAACTATATTAAATTAAAATTGAATGCCTTATGATAAACTTTAGTTTTGGCCCAAATATTTTTTTAGGTATTATCGTAGGTTTTGGAGTACTAATATTGTATTTCCTTAGAAATGTAAAACCCGAAGTTGCAAGAGATGAAGATATATTTTTTGCAACTATTGGTTTACTTTATAGTTGTATTTTAATGGTTCATGGCTGGAGATTAGATCCAATCTTATTATTTAGCCAGGTACTTATTATTTTAACAGTTTTAGTTGCTGGATGGGAAAATATTCGATTAAGAGGTTTAATTGCAAATTTAGCAAAATTAAAAAAAAGAAAAAAAAACTAATTCTTAAATTTTAACTTTCTTGGTTTCAAATTTGTAAATAAGTTTTTCAAATTATGCTTAAAAAATATTCACAACTTTTTTCTGTAGTATTCTTTTGCATTTTTAGTATTTTTGTAACAACTGCATCGGCTATTGATTTAGATGATGCTACAAGAACAGTTGTTAAAGATTCATCTGGTAATACAGTTGTATTAAGTCCTGAACAAGTTAAACGTGGTAAACGATTATTTAACGCAACTTGCGGAGCATGTCATGTAGGCGGTATCACAAAAACAAATCCAAACGTTGGTTTAGACCCTGAAGCTTTAAGTTTAGCTACACCACGTCGTGATAATATTGATGCTTTAGTTGATTATTTAAAAAATCCAACATCATATGATGGTTTAGAATCAATTGCAGAAGTTCATCCAAGTATTAAAAGTGCTGATGTTTATCCACGTATGCGTTCACTTACTGATGAAGATTTATATTCAATTTCTGGTCATATTTTATTACAACCAAAAATTGTTACAGAGAAATGGGGTGGCGGTAAAACTTACTATTAATTTTTATTAATATAATTTGTCAAAAATATTTAATTTTTGACAAATTATATTAATAAAAATTTTATGGTTAGAATTTATAAATTCATGATAAAATTTTTTAGTCTAAAACTAATAGTTAAAAAAATATAAAGATTTTTATATTACAAGCATGTAGCTCAGTGGATAGAGCATCAGATTCCGATTCTGAAAGCCAAGGGTTCGATTCCCTTCATGCTTATGATTGAAGTTTATATCTAATAAACATTATGGGGCTGCTTTGGTTTCGACATTTAAAGTTGATTAAAGTATGAATCAGGTCGAAGCTTGTATTCTTCGTAAAAATCTACAAATTAAAAATAAATGCTAATAACTTAATTCGTTCAATTTTTAAAGCAGTAAATTTTGTGAATAAACAAAATCATTCAAAATTATTACAATTTGCTTTTTAAAAACTAAAGAAATTTGATTATAAAAATTTGTTCCCTAAGATTAGACTTTTTTGTCTTATTTAGTTTAGAATAATTTAAAATAAAAATGTGTTCTTTTGAACTATGCCTGTGAATAAATACCTTAGACAATTTTAAATGGACGTGGGTTCAATTCCCATCAGCTCCATCATTGCATTCGTGGCCGAGTGGTTGAAGGCACCGGACTCATAATCCGTTTTCCTATGGAACATCACTGGTTCGAACCCAGTCGAATGCATATTAAATATTTTAATATTGTTTTTTTCAAACTCTAATTGTAATATTATTAATAATTAAATAATTGTATCTAATAGTTAAAAATCATGTTTAAGTTAAATAGTCAAAAAACAATTAATGATTTAGAAAAAAATTTTGTTAAAAAGGATTTACCAATAATTAGTATTGGTGATACTGTTAAAATTGGAGTTAAAATTATTGAAGGTAATAAAGAAAGAATTCAGTTTTATGAAGGAACAGTAATTGCTAAAAAAAATAGTTCTATTAATACAACAATAACTGTTCGAAAAATATTACAAGGAATTGGTGTTGAAAGAATTTTTTTAGTTCATTCTCCTAAAATTGATTCCATTAATATTTTACGTTCATCTAAAGTAAGACGGTCTAAACTTTATTATTTAAGAAATTTAAAAGGAAAAGCAACTCGTTTAAAACAAGTTTTTTAATCAAATTAAAACTTTTGAAAATTTTAATAAAAAAATTTATTTGTATTTAATTTAAGTAGTATAATATAAAGTAGTAAAGTAATATTTGAAAATGTTTTCAAGTTTTACTTTATATTTATTTATAAATAAGGAGTTATATGGTTACTTATAAAGTGACATTATTAAGTGAAGAACATAATGTAAATGCAACAATTGATTGTAATGATGATGTATTTATTTTAGATTCTGCTGAAGAACAAGGACTTGAATTACCATATTCATGTCGTGCAGGTGCTTGCTCAACTTGTGCTGGTAAAGTTACATCAGGAAGCGTTGATCAATCAGAACAAACTTTTTTAGATGATGATCAAATCGAAGCTGGTTTTGTTTTAACTTGTATTGCATATCCAAAATCAGACTGTACAATTTTAGTACATCAAGAAGATGAATTATACTAATTAAAAACTAAAGGAATGACTTACAATCGTAGTCATTCCTTATTAATTATATTTAAAAATTAAGTTCTGCAGCTTGAACTTTTTCAAATTGTTTTTTCTTTAAAACTAACATTAATTGAGTTAATAAACTAACTAAACAAAAAGCAAGATATCCGAAAATTCGTATTGGATTTTGTAAAACAATTTCTGAATCTTCTTGACCAAAACCACCTACATTTGGGTCACTATTTAATGGTTGATCAGCTTTTACAATATCACCTTGTTTAACAATTAAAGTTAATCCAGCTGGTACTAGTTGCGAAGTTTTTGTTCCGTTTGAATTAATAATTGTAATATTAGAATCGCCTTTCTCTGATTTTACTACTTCTGTAATTTGTCCAGCTTGTGTAGCTCCAAAAACGTTTAAGTTACTTTTTTCACCTGTTGGATAAACTTGTCCGCGACCACGGTTTCCTCCAGCATGAATTGGATAAGTTAAATATTTAATATCTGAATTTTTTTCTGGGTCAGGTGCAACAACAGGAAAAATTAATTCTTGGTGAGTTTTTCCAGCAATTGGACCGACAACTAAAATATTATCGAATTCAGTGCTATATGGCGAAATGAAAACTCCTTTATTTTTTTCTTTAATTTCATTTGAAATTTGGTTTTTGGCAGCTAACTTAAAACCTTTTGGTAAAATTAAGATTCCACCAACATTTAAATCAGCTTTTTTTCCATTTGCGCCTATTTGTTGTTTATTTGTATCATAAGGTACTTTTATTTCTACTTCAAAAACTGAATTTGGAAGAACTGCTTGTGGTGCTTCAATTTCAATTGCTCTTTGATTTAAATGACAATTTGCACAAGCTAATTTTCCATTTGCTGCACGTGGATTTGAATAACTTTGTTGTGCAAAAACTGGATATGCTAATGAGTCTTGAACACAAAAACCAAATAAATTTACAGCAATTGTTAAAGCAAATAAAAGACTTTTAAAAAACTTGTTAGTTGCCATAGTTTAAATACTTTTTAAGTATGGATATTCTATATATAAATTAATTCTTTATTAAAAACAAGATACCTAATCCTGAAAAATATAATAATAGTATTGCTAACGATAATAATAATTGCGTTAGAGGATCAGTAGAAGGAGTTAAAATTGCCCCAAGAATTGTTGAGACTAAGATTATATATCTCCAGGCATTTAACATTTGCTTAGCAGAGACAATATTTAATAATCCAATTAAAATTTGAATAATCGGAATTTGAAAAGCTAATCCTGTACTATAAAAAAGAACTAGAATAAATTCAAAATATTGATCAAATGACCAAAAAGGTTCAAGTACTTCTTTACTGTAATTTAAGAAAAAATTTAAAGCAGCTGGTATTAAAGTATAGTAAGAAAAAGCTAATCCTAATCCAAATAAAATTAATGAACTTAATAATAAAGGTAGAATAATTTTTGTCTCTTTCTTAGTTAAGCCAGGTAACAAGAATAATATTAATTGTCCTATTACAAATGGACTTGAAAAAAGTAATCCAGTATAAAAAGATATTTTTATAGTAGAAATAAAGTATTCACCTGGAGATATCTGAAAGAATTTTACATTATTAATTGGAAGTTCTAAAATTTTAACTAGATCTTTGACTTCAATAAAGGCTAAACAAGTTAACAATAAAACTATCCAAAACAAAAGAAAAATTCGTTGACGTAATTCTTCAATATGTTCTGAAAACGGTAATTCTAATGTTACTATTGTATTATTTGTAAAATTAAAATTTGAATTAGTTACCATCTAATAAAAATATATCTATACTATTCTATTAAGCTGAATTTTTTAAATTCTAAACCAAGTGTTTTTTAATTAATTAAAAAACACTTGGTTTAGAATTTAAAATTATAAAATTATTATTATTTATTCTATAAAATTAATCTTAATTAAAATTGATTTTTATGATAAATAATTTATAGCTTCTAAACGAGCGGTTGCTTTTTTTAACTCAACTGAAGCATCAAGCCTATCTTTACTAGTTTCAGCATTTTCAACTGCTAAAGTTGCTTTTTCTAATTCTTTTGTAGCTTCACTTAATTCAATATTAGTAAGTTCTTCTACATCATTTACTAAAACTGTTACCCGATTTCGATCAATTTCAGCTAAACCACCACATAAAATAATAGGTGTCCATTTTTCATTCAGCTTTATTCTTAATAATCCAGTATCTAAAGCTGTTATTAATGCTGCATGACCATCTAATACGCCTACCTGTCCAGTTAAACCTGGTAATACTACTTCATCGGCTGTTGTTGAACAAATGACTCTATCTGGGGTAAGAACGCGAATGTTCATAACCATATATACTACTCCTTATTTTAGAGTTTCTGCTTTTGCAATTGCTTCATCAATATTCCCAACAAGATAAAAAGCTTGTTCAGGTAAATCATCTAGTTCACCATTTAATACCATTTGAAAACCTTTAATTGTTTCTTCTAAACTTACATATTTACCAGGTGAACCCGTAAATACTTCGGCAACAAAGAATGGTTGTGATAAGAATCGTTCTACTTTTCTTGCTCTTGCAACAGTTAAACGATCTTCTTCTGATAATTCATCAATTCCTAGAATTGCAATAATATCTTGTAACTCTTTATAACGTTGTAATGTTTCTTTTACATTTTCAGCTACTGCGTAATGCTCTTCACTAACAATATTTGGTTGTAACATCGTTGAAGTTGAGTCTAATGGATCTACTGCTGGGTAAATACCTTTTGCTGCTAATCCACGTGATAATACAGTTGTTGCATCTAAATGAGCAAAAGTTGTTGCTGGAGCTGGATCTGTTAAATCATCGGCAGGTACATATACAGCTTGAATTGATGTAATTGAACCTTGTGTTGTTGAAGTAATACGTTCTTGTAAGGCTCCCATTTCTGTAGCTAAAGTTGGTTGATAACCTACAGCTGATGGCATACGACCTAATAATGCTGATACTTCAGAACCAGCTTGAGTGAAACGGAAAATATTATCAATAAATAATAATACGTCTTGTTTGTTAACATCACGGAAGTATTCAGCCATTGTTAAAGCAGTTAAACCAACACGCATACGTGCTCCTGGTGGTTCATTCATTTGACCATATACTAATGCTACTTTAGATTCTGAAAAATTCTTTTCATTAATTACTCCAGATTCTTTCATTTCTTGGTATAAGTCATTTCCTTCTCTTGTTCTTTCACCTACACCACCAAAAACTGATACCCCACCATGAGCTTTTGCAATGTTATTAATTAATTCCATAATTAAAACAGTTTTACCTACCCCAGCTCCACCAAATAAACCAATTTTACCACCACGACGATATGGAGCTAATAAATCAACAACTTTAATACCAGTTTCAAAAATTGATGGTTTTGTTTCTAATTCAGTAAATGCTGGAGCGTCACGATGGATTGGTAATGTTTCATTTACTTGAACATCACCTTGTTCATCTACAGTTTCACCGATTACGTTAAAAATTCGACCTAATGTTGGAGTACCTACAGGTACGCTAATTGGACTACCTAAATCAATAGCTTCAACACCACGTTTTAAACCGTCTGTTGATCTCATTGATACTCCTCTGATTTTATTATCACCTAATAATTGTTGTACTTCAACAATTGTTACTGTTCCATCTTCTAATGGAATTTTAATTGCAGTATAAATTGGTGGTAAATTTCCAGCAGGAAATTCAATATCTAATACAGGACCAATAATTTGAGTAACGTAACCTTTATTTAAATTAGTTTTTACCATTTTGATTTAACATATTAAAATACTTGAGAATAAATATACTTTCGTAATCGTAGCTATTAGTTAAAGTATTAACAAATTTAAAATTTACTAACTAATTATCATTGTACAACAAAATTAACTGAATTATTGAATATAATCTATATTTTGATTTACACAAAATTAAATTATTTGTTAATTATTCTCATTTAATCTTCCAGTTACTTTTAACCAATTTCTAGCTCCAGGATAATTATCTGGTGCTAATCTAAGTGCTTGAATCCAATATTCAGCAGCTTTATCAAATAATTCTTTTGATAATTCAATGTATTCATCTTCTTCTAAACTTTGTGCTCTAAGTGCTTGCGAATGATAAATAACAGCAATATTATTTAATGCTTGTGGTAAATTTGGATTTAAAGCTAAAGCTTGATGATAAAATTCTAATGCTTGCGTATATTTTCCAGTGTTTCCGTAAATTAAACCAATATTATATAACGTATAACTTCTATCATAAGGATCTTCTTCAACTTGAAGAGCTTCATAGTAATTTTGTAACGCTTCAGCGTATCGCCCTCTCGATTGGGCAGCCATTCCTGCTCTATAATAAGAAAATGCTTGTTTTTCTTGTTTACTAGCAGGTAATACTTTTAAAAGAATATCAGCAATTACTGTAAATGTTTTATCGATAAAATTTCCCATAAAATTTAATTTAATTTGTAATTTAAATTTAATACTTAGAGTTATTATATATTAATAATAATAACTCTAAAAATTTTTAAACAGAATTAGATGCAATAAATGGAAATAAAGATAATATTCTTGCTCTTTTTATTGCTTTTGCTAATTTTCTTTGTTGTTGAACTGTTACACCGGTTGCACGACGAGGAAGAATTTTTCCTTGTTCTGTTACAAATAATGTTAATAAATCGATATCTTTATAATCAATTTTTTGAGTAATACTAATTGGTGATGTTTTTTGTTTTTTTGATATCATAATTTATTTTATTTCTTTGTGAATAGTTGGTTTATTACAATGTGGACAATATTTTTTTAATTCTAATCTTGCTGGATTATTACGACGATTTTTTTGTGTCGAATACCTTGAAATACCAGAAGAACGTTTATTTAAATTTGACCTACATTCAGTACATTCTAAAGTAATTAAAATTCTCGTACCTTTATTTTTTGCCATAAAAATCTGAAAAACTAATAAATTTTTAATAATAATTTTAATTATTATATTGCCTCAAAATTTTTATCTTATCAATAGTTAATCGATATTATTAATATAAAAATTTTTTCTTTTTAAAACTTTTAATTTTTTAGGAAATATATTATATTATAGTAACAATTAATTTTTAAATAACTATTAAAATTTTTTTAAAAAATAACATGGCTAATATTAAATCTGCAGAAAAACGCATTGAAATTACTAAACGAAATCGTTTACAAAATCGTTTTTACAAAAGTTCAGTTCGAACTTTAATAAAAGTTTTTTTAAAACATTTAGAAATTTATAAAACTTCTAAAAATTTGGATGATAAAGAAAAATTAAAAAAAATCTTAAATTCTGTTTACAGTTTAATTGATAAAGGAACAAAGAAAAATGTATTTCACAAAAATACAGCAGCAAGAAAAAAAGCACAATTAGCAGGATATTTAAAAGCAGTGCAAATTTAATTATTTAAAATAATTCTAATTATATTTGAGTTAGAAGAATATTATTAGATTTTTTTTTAGTTAAGAAAATTCAAAATTTTCTTAACGCTAATTATTAAAAGCAAAGATTATAAAATAAACTATGAATTATCTCAATGCTCTTCCTGATTTCTTAACAATGCAACGAATAAGTTTTTGTTGGTTCATTACTCAGGGCTTAAATGAAGAATTAGCTTTATTTTCTAGAATCCATGATTTTAGTCAAAATACTGAATATGTTATGTTTGGGGAAGAGTATAGTTTAATAAAACCAACCTATAGCTCATTAATCGCAAGAAAATATAGTGGGAATTACAGAGTACAATTAGTTATTCCAATTGAAGTTCGAAATAAAACAATTAATAGTGTTCGTTATCATAATCAATTTCCAATTATTACTTTACCTTTGATGACTACCTATGCAACATTTATTATAAATGGATGTGAACGAGTTATTGTCAGTCAAATTATTCGTAGTCCTGGAGTTTATTTTGAAAAAAATAAACATCAAAAAGTGCAAAAACAATTAAAACGAAAATTATCAACTGATATTACTAAATTACGATCATTTTTACCATCTGGAGAAGCTTTTATTTCTGAATTTGATTTATTCTTTCCAATTCCTACAACAATTTATGATCCTGTAAAAAAGAAAAAAAAAATTGTTCCACATTGGAAAAATAATTCTATATATTATTATTCAATTAAATATTTAAAACAAAACGAAAATTATTCTTCTTTTTATTTTTTAAAATCATTTAAATTATATAGACTTATTTCAAAGATTTTTGAACATCAATTAAAAATTGAATTAGTTCAATTATTTTTAAAATGGTTAAAATTAAAAAATAATTTATACAATTTAAAAACCGATAAAATTAGTTATTTATTAAAATATTTTAACTTTTTGTTAAAACTTTTAATTAAATATGAATTTTCTCAATCTAATTGGATTCAAAATAAATTAGAAAATAAGCAACTATTTGAACCTAAAACCAAATATATAAAAGACCTTTGTCAAAATAATAAAGTTAATTTTTTAATAAATAATTTACAATTTTCAGATTCAAAAAATTTCACGTTTGATAAAACATATGATAAGACAATAATAAATTCGCAAAAATCATTACAAATTCAATTAAACTCTGAATTAATTTTAATTACTAAAAATTCACAAGATTGGTTAATAGAAATGAGAAATTTTTCGTTTTTAAAAAAAGCCATCGAACAAGTAATTCCTAAAACAATAGATACCAATCAATTAATTGAATTTAAATATTTACGCCCAACCATTTATTTTTCAATAAGTTTAAAAGAACAATTAAAATATATTTTTGGAAAAAACAAATTATCTTATAAATCCGAGCGACATAAATATCTTAAAACAAAAACACAACTCCTTCTTTATCGAAAAGACCATGAAATTAAAACTAATTATAATAAAAAATATGATGAAAAAGATTTATATACAGCTACTTTAATACCAGAATATGGATCATGGATTAGATTTGGATTTCAAAAAAATACGAAAATTAATTCATATAAATATCCAATAAAAAATCAAGAAGATGAAGTTGTTATTCAATTAGATAAAATTAATCAAAAACCACTTCTTTCTTTATTGAAAGAAATAGGATTAACAGATATTGAAATTTATCAAAATTTAGAACATTCTGATTTTTTTTATTTTAATAAACCATTATTAATAAATTCAAAACGTTTAAACCAACCAGTAGCTAGATTTACTCTAAACTCAAATTATTTTAAAAATATTTCAGAATTTTCTAGAATCTTTGATTCAAATTATTATAGGCTAGGTCGAATCGGTAGATTAAAAATGAATAGTCGATTAAATTTAAAAATTAATGATAGACTTCAAACTATAACTTATGAAGATATATTTGCTATTACTGATAAACTAATAAGTCTAACAATTTCTAAAGCTGTTCAAGATGATATTGATCACTTAAAAAATCGGCGTGTAAGGTCAGTTGGAGAATTATTACAAAATTTATTTAGAATTGGATTTCAAAGATTAGTTCGTAAACTTAGAAATCAAACAAATAAAATCGACTCTGGTAATTTGTTAAGTTTTAATATAGTAAATGCTACAGTGCGAGAATTTTTTGGATCTAGTCAATTATCACAATATCTTGATCAAACTAATCCATTATCGTCAATGACTCATCGTCGTCGAATTAGTGGACTAGGACCAGGTGGATTTGATCGTGATAGAATAAGTTTTGCAGTTCGGGATATTCATCCAAGTCATTATGGTCGAATTTGTCCTATTGAAACACCAGAAGGACAAAATGTTGGCTTAATAGCATCATTAACAACATGTGCTAGAGTAAATAAATCAGGATTTATAGAAACTCCATTTTGGCGTGTTATAAATGGAAAAGTTATTAAAACAGGCAATCCAATTTATTTAACAGCAGAAATTGAAGATTTTTATAAAATTGCTCCGGCTGATATTGCAACAAACAAAGAAAATTATTTAATAAAAAATGTAATTCCAGTTCGTTATAAACAAGATTTTATTAATGTTACTCCGTCAGAAGTTGATTTTATATCTATTTCTCCAATTCAAGTTGTTTCTGTAGCAGCTTCATTAATTCCATTTTTTGAACATGATGATGCAAACCGAGCCTTAATGGGATCAAATATGCAACGTCAATCCGTTCCATTAATATTTCCGCAAAAACCAATTGTTGGAACAGGATTAGAAAATCAAATTGCAATTGATTGCGGAATGGCATTAACCACTCAAGTTTCAGGTACTGTAAATTCTGTAACAGCTAATAAAATTGTTATTAAAGATGAAAATAGTCCTAAAAAATTCACATATAACTTACAAAAGTATTTACGTTCAAACCAACAAACTTGCATTAATCATCGTCCAGTTGTTTGGAAAGGTCAAAAAGTTAAATCAGGAGAAATATTAACTGATGGGCCTGCTATAACAAATGGGGAATTAGCTTTAGGACAAAATGTTTTAATTAGTTATATGCCTTGGCAAGGTTATAATTTTGAAGATGCAATTTTAATAAATGAAAGATTAGTTTATGATGATATTTTTACTTCTATTCATATTGAAAGATATAAAATCGAAATTGATAGAACTTCAGAAATATCTGAACAAACAACAAAAAATATTCCAAACTTAAGTCTTTCAGAAATTAAATATTTAAATGATGATGGAATTGTTAATGTTGGGAAATTTGTTAAACCAGGTGATATTTTAGTAGGTAAAGTAATTTCGAATAATAGTTCTGAACAATTACCTGAATCTAAATTATTACGTGCTATTTTTGGGGCAAAAGCAAAAGGTGTTAAAGATAATTCATATAGAATGCCAGATGGAGAATATGGCCGAGTTATTGAAACAGTAACATTTAATAGACGAACAAAATTAACTTATAAATTTGAAAAAATTTATGTTTTTGTTGCTCAAATTCGAAAAATTCAAGTTGGAGATAAAATTGCCGGTAGACACGGAAATAAAGGAATTATTTCGCGAATTTTACCACGTCAAGATATGCCTTTTTTACCTGATGGTACACCTATTGATATTATCTTAAATCCATTAGGAGTTCCATCAAGAATGAATGTCGGTCAACTTTATGAATGTCTATTAGGATTAGCTGGTGATAAATTAAATTCAAGATTTAAAATTTTACCATTTGATGAAATGTATGGATTAGAAATGTCAAGAATTTTAATAAATAAAAAATTAAGACAAGCTTCAATAATAAAAAATGAAAGTTGGCTATTTAATCCTTATGCACCAGGAAAAATGGTTTTAATTGATGGACGAACAGGCAAAGAATTTGATAATCCAATTACAGTTGGAAATGCCTATATGTTAAAACTTATTCATTTAGTTGATGATAAAATGCATGCACGCGCAACAGGACCTTATTCGCTTATTACTCAACAACCTTTAAGAGGAAAAGCTCAGCATGGAGGTCAAAGATTTGGAGAAATGGAAGTTTGGGCTTTAGAAGGCTTTGGGGCTGCTTTTACTTTAAAAGAACTTTTAACAATAAAATCGGATGATATGCAAGGTCGAAATGAAACCTTAAATGCAATTGTTAAAGGTCAACGAATTCCAAAATTTGGAATTCCAGAATCATTTAAAGTTTTATTACAAGAATTACGTTCTATTGGCTTAGATATGAGTACGTATAAAATTGAAAGATTTAGTTCAAATGATAGATATGAAGTTGAAGTTAATTTAATTGAAAAATATAATGCTTTATCTAAAACTTTTTCTCCTAATTCAAATATAAACGAAATTTCATTTTAACAATAATGGTACAACTTGCAAAAGAATTTGATTATATAAAAATTAAGTTAGCATCTCCAGCGCGAATTTTGCAATGGGCAAATAGAAAATTACCGAATGGTCAATTTGTAGGAGAAGTTCGAAAATCAGAAACAATAAATTATCGAACTTTTAAACCGGAAATGGATGGATTATTTTGTGAGCGTATTTTTGGTCCAAACAAAAGTTTAGAATGTGCTTGTGGGAAATATAAACGCGTTAGATATGAAGGATTGATATGTGAAAGATGCGGAGTTGAATTAACTGAATCTCGTGTAAGAAGACATCGAATGGGATATATTAACTTAATTTATCCGGTAACTCATGTTTGGTATATAAATAGTAGACCAAATTTTATGTCTTTATTATTAGAAGTTGAAGAATGTGAAAAGCAATTAGATACAACTTATACTACACATTCAGAAAAATGTAAAAAATGTGGAGGCTTAAAATTAACTACTTCAACAATTGTTGATTTATGGGATGAAAGAATTAAAAGAATTAAATTAGCCTCTTTAGCATATTTTGTTGCTGAAGATGAAATTTCATTTTATGGTTTACATTGGGATTTGCAACAATATAGAAGAAGTCGAGAATTAGGCTATAGTGGATATCCTCTAAAACCATATCCAAAACCTCAAAATAGAAGATATAATACGCCAAAATATTTGTTACGTGCAACTCCTAACTTTTTAATTGGAGCTCCATTAATAAAACGTGAATTAGAAAAATTAAATTTAAAATACGAAATTTTTCGAACGAGATGTTTTATTTTAGTTTGTACCAAAATTTTAAATAAAGAAAAACCTTTATACGATGAATCAAAATGGTTTAGAAAATGGGAACAACAAAGGATTTATAAAATTCGTGAACAATCAATTAAAAGAATTAGAATTTTAGAAAATTTAATTGGAACAGGTTCAAGTCCGGCTTGGATGATTTTAAAAGTTTTACCTGTTATTCCTCCAGCTTTAAGACCAATGATTCAACTAGAAGGTGGTCGTTTTGCAACATCAGATTTAAATGAATTATATCGTCGAATAATTACAAGAAACAATCGATTATTACGATTATTAGAAATTGATGCTCCACAACTAATTATCAGAAATGAAAAAAGACTATTACAAGAAGCTGTTGATACTTTAATTGATAATGGAAAACGAGGTAAAATTGCTTTAAGTGCAAATAATCGTCCTTTAAAATCATTATCAGATATTATTAAAGGAAAACATGGTAGATTTAGACAAAATTTATTAGGAAAAAGAGTTGATTATTCAGGTAGATCTGTTATTGTAGTAGGACCAACCTTAAAATTAAATCAATGTGGTTTACCTTATGAAATGGCAATCGAACTTTTCCAACCTTTTATAATTCGCGAATTAATTAATCAAGGTTTAGCAAGTAATATGAAAATTGCTAAAAATTTAATTCAACAAACTGAACCAATAATTGATCCGGTTTTAGAAAAAGTTTTAAAAAATCATCCTATTTTTTTAAATCGAGCACCTACATTACATCGTTTAGGAATTCAAGCATTTGAACCGATTTTAGTACAAGGAAGAGCGATTAAATTACATCCACTAGTTTGTTCAGCGTTTAATGCAGACTTTGATGGAGATCAAATGGCAGTTCATATTCCATTATCATTAGAAGCGCAGGCTGAATGTTATATGTTAATGTTAGCACCGTATAATTTTTTATCACCTGCTAACGGTGAACCAATAATTATGCCAAGTCAAGATATGGTCTTAGGTTGTTATTATTTAACTGTTAATAACATTAAAGGTTTATCAGGATCAAACCATTATTTTGCAAATTTAGAAGATGTTATTTTAGCTTATGAACAAGATCAGATTGAAATTCATAGTTCAATTTGGATTAGATATAATAATGAAAAGAATTTAACTTCTAATTTAATAAAAAAAATTGATTTAAAAGACAATACAATTATTGAATATTACGAAAATGTACAAATTCGAAAAAATAAAAATGGAAATAGAATAGTTACATATTTAAAAACAACAACAGGTCGGGCAATTTTAAATTATACCATTCAAAAACCATTAAATTTTTTATAAATAAATTAGTTAATTACTGAAAAATTTTTATGAAAAATTATACTTATCAAAATACTTTAATAGGTAAAAAACAATTAAGACAGCTATTAGCATGGAGTTTTACAAACTATGATTCTATGCAAGCTTGTTCTCTAGCTGATGAATTAAAATATCTAGGCTTTAAATATGCAAGTCAAGCTGGAATTTCAATTAGTATTGAAGATCTTAAAATTCCTTTTATTAAAAATTTAATGCTTGAAAAGGCTAACCAAGAAATTATAAATGCGGAAAAAATTTATTTAAAAGGAAAGATTACAGATGTTGAAAGGTTTCAAAAAATAATTGATACATGGAGTCTTACAAGTGAATCATTAAAAGAACAAGTTATCTATTATTTTAAAAACTATGATCCTTTAAATTCTGTATACATTATGGCATTTTCTGGAGCTCGAGGAAATTTATCTCAAGTTCGTCAATTAGTTGGTATGAGAGGTCTTATGTCTGACCCAAGTGGTGAAATTATGAAATTACCAATTAAAAAGAATTTTCGTGAAGGCTTAACTATAACAGATTATTTAATGTCTGGATATGGTGCTCGAAAAGGGATTGTAGATACTGCTTTAAAAACTGCAAATTCTGGTTATTTAACAAGACGATTAATTGATGTTGCACAAGATATATTAATAAGAGAAAAAGATTGTTTAACAACGGATTCATTTTTACTTTCGATTAATGATAATGAATCACATAATAATAATTTAATTTATGACAAAATATTAGGTCGAGTTATTAATAAATCTATTTTTGATCCAGAAACAAAAGATTTACTTATTAAATCAAATACTCAAATTGATCCAGAATTAATTAAAAAATTTCAACAAGTCTCTATTAAAGAATTTTTTATTAGATCACCTTTAACTTGCAATTTATATCGTGCCATTTGTCAAAAATGTTATGGTTGGGATTTAGCAAACGAAAATTTAGTTGATATTGGTGAAGCAATTGGAATTTTAGCAGGTCAATCGATTGGAGAACCAGGTACTCAACTTACAATGAGAACTTTTCATACCGGAGGAATTTTTACTTCTGAAGCTCGTCAACAAATTATTAGTCCATTAAATGGAATTATTAGATTTTATAAAATTTTAAAAACCGTAATTTTAAGAACTAATCGCGGTGAAGATGTTCTTGTTACAAAAAATTCTGGTTCATTAATTTTAATTCCAGATAATAAAAATGAAGAATTAATTCAAATTGAAATTTTAAGAAATACAATTTTATTTCCGAAAAATAATCAATATGTTTCAAAAGATACTGTTATTGGAGAATTAATTAATACAAATAAACAAATTAAAACAGAAATAAAAGCAATTTTAAGTAATACATGTGGGGAAATTTTTATTCCCCGTTTAAAAAATAAAGTTAATTTATTAAATAATAATAAATTAATATGGATTTTATCTGGACAACTTTATAATAGTCCAAGTAATTCATTTATAAATTTTTATCCTGATTATAAACTTAATAAAAATAGTTATATTTTTAGAACAAAACTAATAAACCATTATCATGGATTTATTAAAATTATCAAAAATAAAAAAGATTTATATCAACTAAATATTAAAATTATCAATAATAAATATTCATTATCAAACTCTAATTTACAAAAATTATCATCAAAGATTGAAAATAAAAACTATTTTTTAACTTCTTCTGATTTAAAGTATCTTATAAAAATAAAAGAAAAAAACTCTAAAAGTTATCTGCAAATAAGCAGAAATGAAAAATTTGGAACTTTAATTACAAATTCATTTCGAACATTAACTGGAGGTACTCTTTATTATGATCATCGAAATATTTATCGTTTTAATCGAATTAATATTACTATTCCATATTGGAATAGAGTACATTCAATAAAAAAACATAGATCTAATATTTGTCATAGAACAATTATTTGGTTAGGCGAAGAAATCTATAAAGTAAACTGTGAGCAAAATATGTTATTGGTTGAACATGGTGACTTTATTGCTGAAGGATTTGAAATTAGTCCAGGTCTTTTTTCTAAAACATCAGGAATTGTTATTATTAAACAAAAAAATACTGTTATTCAAACAATTTCAATTAAATCAGGTTTAGTATATGAAGGAAAAAAATTTAAAGATACAGCTAAAAAATTATATTATCCTGGTGAAATTATATTTTCAAATATTATAGTAAGACAATTATCTTTTTGTGAACATATAATTGGAAAATATACTGATCAATTATTAATTCGACCTATTAAAATTTATGAATTTCCTCATTTAAATTATAGTGAAAAGAAAATTGAAAAGAATTTTAAGAATCAATTAATTTTTAAATTAAATTCTAAATCTGTATATTTATATAAACCTAATCAAACGATTAAAAGTACAAAAAATTTAAATATAGTTTCAACTTTATTAATTCTTAAAACTAATAAATCATTACATAATAATTTAAGTATTGAGTTATTGAATAACAAAAAAACAAACTCAATCGATTTTCACAGTACAGAAAAAATTTATTTAAATAATTTTATTTTACCAAATTTAAAATATAAAAATTTAAAATCCTCTTTTCTTCTTCAAAAAAATCAATTTGTAGATAGTTATAATACGTTAGGCTATTTAGAAGCAGTTACTTTAAATTCTTTAGAAATTGTTAAATTTAAAATTAAAAAGCAAGATACTAAACAAATTCTTTTAATTTCCAATAATGATTGTTTACTTATTAAAAAAGATAAAATTGCTAACAAAAAAATAAATGATTTTGTTAGTAATAATGAAAATGTAAATGAAACAGGTAAAATTATTATTGAAAGTAATAACTTTGTTACAATCCAAAAAGGTCGACCATATTTTTTTCCAAATTGTAAAAATGAAGATTTAATTAATAAAACTAATTTACAATATAAATTAATTCCTTTAAATCGTATTCGTCATTTTCCAAAAACAGAAAAAAATATTTCATTAAATTATTATAATATAATGAAACTTTTAGTTCGAAGAAAATATGATTTAAATCATTTTTCAAAACATATTATTAGTTTTAAATCAGAATTTTCAAAATTATTTTTGAAAAAAAATGGGAAGCTTTATAGTTGTTTAATTCCTCAATTTTTCAAAAAATTTAGTATTAACAACAATAATAATAAAACGAAAAAATCAAATTTAATATTTAATAAAATATTGAGTCCAAATGATTCAAAATTTCCAATATTAAAAAAAATAAATCGAACTATACTATTACAAAATTCAAATATTATTAAAAATAATCATAAAGAATTAAATCATTCACAATATCAGTTAACATTAATAAAATTTTTTGAACATCCATTTACAAAATTAACAAAATCAATCGGATTATATTCAATAACAGAAGATTATTTTGAACAAGATGTAAATAGTGTATTTTGTAAAAATAGCGAGTTTCTAGAAAGCGGTGAAACAATTGGATTATTAAATCTTGAGAAAGAAATTACTGGTGACATTGTTCAAGGTTTACCAAGAATCGAAGAAATTTTAGAAGCAAGAAAAAAAAATTTAACTACCAAAAGAATTCCAACAAGTCAAAAAAAAGGTTTATTAATTCAAAAAACAAGTTTAGATCCAAATTTTGAATTTAGAAAATTAGGAACCTCAATTAAAGAAAACGAAAGAATTAACCCCCATAAATTATTAAAAGTTTATTTTAATTATTATGGATTGATGAAATTTTTTATATGTGATCGAACTAAATCAATTAAATATAATCGTTTAATTAATAATTATGAAGGTAGTTATAAAACTTTTAAAAAAGTTCAATCATTTATTTTAAATTCTGTTCAATCTGTTTATCAATCACAAGGAGTTACAATTAATAATAAACATTTAGAAGTTATTATTAAACAAATGACAACAAAAGTTTTAATAACTTATGAAGCTGATACTCCATTATTAAGAAGAGAAGTAATTGATTTATATCATATTCAATATATTAATGAAATTATAAACCTACAACAAAAAAAACCAGCATGTTACATTCCATTATTACTTGGAATTACAAAAGCTGCTTTAAACAATCCAAGTTTTATTTCAGCAGCTAGTTTTCAAGAAACAACGAGAGTTCTTACTAAAGCTGCAATTGAAGGAAGAATTGATTGGTTAAGAGGTTTAAAAGAAAATATAATTATTGGACATTTAATTCCAGCTGGGACAGGATCACAAAATTACAGAAATTCTTTCAAAAAATATTTTTCAAATCATGAAATAGTTTCAACAAAATCTTTTTCTATTCCAAATATTATTCAAAAAAACTAGACAAGTTTTTTAATGTTTGATAAAGTTTTACTCATAAATTTAAATATTTAATTAAGTAATTTAAAATTTTTATGTCTGATATAAATTTATCCCAATTATTAGAAGCTGGGGTCCATTTTGGTCATAAAGCCTATCGATGGAACCCAAAAATGTTTCCTTATATTTATAGTGAAGTAAATAATATTCATATTTTAGACTTGGTACAATCAGCAAGTTTATTAAAAGAAGCAAATGTTTATTTAGAATCAGCTGCTAGTCAAGGAAAAAAATTCTTGTTTATTGGCACAAAACGTCAAGCTAGTACTTTAATTGCGCAAGAAGCAAAACGTTCGAATTCATTCTATGTTAATCATAGATGGTTAGGGGGAATGTTAACTAATTGGACAACTTTAAAAGACCGTATTGAGTGGCTTAAAACTCTTGAGCAACAAGAAGCTGATAATATTTTTAATTTATTACCAAAGAAAGAGGCATCATTACGTAGAAAAGAATTACAAAAGTTACGTAAACATTTAGATGGAATTAAAAATATGGACGATTTACCTGATATAGCTATTATTATTGATCAAAAAAGAGAAATGACTGCTATTCGTGAATGTAGAAAACTAGGAATTCCAATTGTATCGATTCTAGATACAAATTGTGATCCAGATTTAGTAGATATTCCAATTCCAGGTAATGATGATGCTGTTAGATCAATTAAATTAATTTTAAAATCATTAACAGATAGTATTATTAAAGGAAAAGCAGAACTGAAATAAAAGTAATTTATAAATACATAATTCATAATTAGAAAATTTTATGAAAACAGAAATAGATCCTAAAATAGTTAAAAAACTTCGCGAAGAAACAGGTGCGGGGATGATGAATTGTAAAAAAGCATTAGCAGAAAATGATGGAAATTATGAAAAAGCTGTTGAGTCTTTAAAATTAAAAGGAATGGTTACTGCTGATAAAAAAGCAAATCGTAACACAAATGAAGGTATGATTTATTCTTATATTCATACTGGTAATAAACTAGGAATTATGGTTGAAGTAAATTGTGAAACTGACTTTGTGGCTAGACGGCAAGAATTTAATGAACTAGCAAAAAATATAGCTATGCAAATTGCTTCAAACCCTGAAATCGAAGTTGTTTCTTATTCAGATATTTCTGAATCTATTAAGCAAAAATTATGGAACTTTGAAAGTATCAAAGAAGATTTACAAAATAAACCAGAACAAATTCGTAATAAAATAGTTGAAGGTAGAGTTGAAAAAAGCTTAAAAAAACAAGTATTACTAGAACAAGAATATATTCGTGATCCTAATTTAACAGTTAATGATTATATAAAACAAGTTATTTCAATTTTAGGTGAAAATATTAGAATTACTAGATTTGTTCGATTTGTATTAGGTGAAACTGATAAATAATAATTAATAAATTAATTATTTGATATTTTGTTTTTAAATTGGTTAAGAAAAATTTAAATAATAAATATTGTAAAGAAAATAATTTAAAATTTATTTTAATTTCTTTGAAAAGATAATCTTTTCAAAGAAATTAAAATAAATTTTAAATTATTAGTAGCGAGCGCCTTCTGGATTAGCTTGAACACTATAACTTTTAATAGTATAATGGATTTGACGGCCAATACCTTCAGTACGTTCTAAGTAGAAACCTGGTTCGTTAGTTGGACGGTTTACGATGAAAGACATAACGCAACTTTCAGTACCGTAACTTGCATCAAAAGCGTTAACACGGATATAGCCTGCTGCACATGATTTACGAGCTTCTTTTAATTCGAATAATACAGATGCAGGATCTTTAATATCGAATAATGGTAAACCCCATAATTCCCAGTATGAGTTACGAGGATGTGGATCATCTGTCCATTCAACGTTCATAGCCCAACCTTTTCCAATACAATAAGTAATTTGTTTTTCAATTTGTTCATCAGTTAAATCTGGTAAGAACGAGAAGCAACCTTGTGTAAGTCTCACTATTCAAATACTCCTTTAATTTTTTTTAAAAGTAATTTATTATACGTTTGCTGTAGCTGTTTGAGCAAAGTCAGCTGTATCTGTTGATGTATAGTTAAAACTAATGTCTTTCCATAAATCTAAAGCTGTTTGTAATGGACCACATGTTTTTGCCGCATCGCGTAAAATTTGTGGACCTACTTGACTATTGAAATAGTCAGCACCTTCGTTACGAGCTAAAATCATTGATTCTAAAGCAACACGGTTAGCTGTAGCACCTGCTTGAATACCATCTGGGTGACCAATTGTACCACCACCAAATTGTAATACAACGTCATCACCTAAATAATGTACTAATTGGTGCATTTGACCTGCATGAATACCACCAGATGCAACCGGCATACATTTACGTAAACTAGCCCAGCCCATTTCGAAGAATAAACCGTAAGGTAAATTTACTTCAAGTTTTGTTAAACGTAATGTATCATAGAAACCTTTAATCATTAAAGGATCACCTTCTAATTTACCAACAACTGTACCAGCATGAATATGATCTACACCAGACATACGCATCCATTTACAAATAACACGGAAGTTAATACCATGATTTTTTTGACGAGCGTATGCAGAGTTACCAGCACGGTGTAAATGTAAAATCATATCGTGTTCACGTGCCCAAAGAGCAATTGTTTGGATTGCTGTATAGCCCATTACTAAGTCGATCATAATAATTACAGAGCCAAGTTCTTTAGCAAATAATGCACGTTTGTAAACTTCTTCTTGAGTAGCTGCAGTAACGTTTAAATATGAACCTTTAACTTCACCTGTTGCAGCAGCAGCACGGTTAATACCTTCTATACAGTTTAAGAAACGTTCTCTCCAACGCATAAATGGTTGAGAGTTAATGTTTTCGTCATCTTTTAAGAAGTCTAAACCACCTTTTAAACCTTCGTATACTACACGACCGTAGTTTTTACCAGAAAGACCTAATTTTGGTTTTACTGTTGCTCCTAATAATGGAGTACCATATTTGTTTAAACGTTCACGTTCTACAACAACACCTGTAGCTGGACCTTGGAATGTTTTTAAATATGAGTGAGGAATACGCATATCTTCTAAACGTAAAGCAGATACTGCTTTAAATCCGAAAACGTTACCAATAATAGATGCTGTTAAGTTAGATAAAGAACCTTCTTCGAATAAATCACCTTCATATGCGATGAAAGCAAAGTATTGATTTGTTGTATTAGGAACTGGATCTACACGATAAGCTTTAGCACGGTAACGATCACAAGCTGTTAATAAATCTGTCCATACAACAGTCCATGTTGCTGTAGAAGATTCACCAGCAACTGCAGCAGCAGCTTCTACTGGATCTACACCTGGTTGTGGTGTAATACGGAATAATGCAAGAACGTCAGTAGTTTTTACTGCATATGAAGCATCCCAGTAACCCATTTTAGCATAAGGGATTACACCAGATTCGTAACGGTCACTTTTAATTCGAGTCCGTTCTGATACAGATTGAGACATTGATTTCTCCTTAGAATAAAAAGGCAATATATAATAGATATTTAACTAATTTCAAATTAATTAGTTCTGTCGGTTGAATTATTAGGAACAACCTTAACTCTAATTATAACATGTTCATTAGATATTCTAAAAAGTTTTATTATTTTTAAATACTATAACCTTTTAGAATAATGTTTTATTACTATTATAATCTTATAATGAAAATTTAAGATTATAATAGTAATAAAACATTTATTAATAATTAAAAATTTTTATATAATTCATCTATATATTTTATTTTAATAATTATATGGTCAATCAATCAAATAAAGTATTAAATACTAATATTACAAAATTAGTAAATAAAACATATCAATATGGCTTTTCAACAAACATTGAAAAAGACATTATTGAAAAAGGATTAAATGAACAAACGATTAAATTAATTTCACAAAAAAAAGAAGAACCTGAATTTTTATTAGATTTTCGATTAAAAGCTTATAAAAGATGGAAACAAATTAATGAGCCAGAATGGCCTTATTTAAAATTTTCACAAATTAATTATCAGGATATTATTTATTATTCTGCTCCAAAACTTCAAAAAAAATTAAAAAGTTTAGAAGAAGTTGATCCGGAGTTAATTAAAACATTTGAAAAATTAGGAATTTCATTGACTGAACAAAAACGATTAGCAAATGTTGCAATTGATGCTGTTTTTGATAGCATTTCTATTGCAACAACTTTTCAAGAAGAATTAAATAAACATGGAATTATTTTTTCTTCTATTTCTGAAGCTGTTCATAGATACCCAGAATTAATTGAAAAATACTTAGGTTCAGTTGTTTCAATTGGTGATAATTATTTTTCATCTTTAAATTCTGCTGTTTTTACAGATGGTTCTTTTTGTTATATTCCTCAAAATACAATCTGTCCATTAGACTTATCAACTTATTTTAGAATAAATGATCAAAAATCAGGTCAATTTGAACGAACTTTAATTATTGCTGAAAAGAATAGTCAAGTAAACTATTTAGAAGGATGTACTGCTCCACAATATGATAGTAATCAACTTCACGCAGCTGTTGTAGAATTAATTGCATTAGAAAATGCAACGATAAAATATTCCACAGTACAAAATTGGTATTCAGGCGATGAATTTGGAATTGGTGGTGTTTATAATTTTGTAACAAAGCGTGGATTATGCGCAGGTGTAAATTCAAAAATATCTTGGACGCAAGTTGAAACGGGGTCTTCAATTACATGGAAGTATCCAAGTTGTTTATTAATTGGTAATGATTCACAAGGTGAATTTTATTCTGTAGCTTTAACTAATAATTATCAACAAGCTGATACTGGTACAAAAATGATTCATATTGGAAAAAATACTCGCAGTAGAATTATTTCAAAAGGTATTTCAGCTGGTAAATCTAAAAATAGTTATAGAGGATTAGTAAATATAAATATTAAAGCAGTGGGAGCAAGAAATTATTCTCAATGTGATTCATTATTAATTGGAAATTTATCAAATGCTAATACTTTTCCATTTATTTCAGTTCAAAATTCAACAAGTAAAATTGAACATGAAGCTTCAACTTCAAAAATTGGTGAAGAACAAATTTTTTATTTTTTACAAAGAGGGATTTGTTTAGAAAAAGCAGTTGAATTAATGATAAGTGGATTCTGTCGTGAAATTTTTACAAAATTACCATTAGAATTTGCTGCTGAAGCAGATAAATTATTAACTTTAAAATTAGAAGGAAGCGTTGGCTAATGAATTTAAATTTTCCTCTCCTAGAAATTAAAGATTTAAAAGTTTCAATTAATGAAAATGAAATTTTAAAAAATCTAAATTTAAAAATCAATAAAGGTGAAATTCATGCAATTATGGGTCCTAACGGATCTGGAAAGAGTACTTTTTCTAAGGTTCTAGCTGGTCATCCAGCTTATTCTATCTTAAACGGTGATATTATTTTTAAAGGTTTAAGTATTTTAGATGTTGCCCCAGAAGAAAGATCACATTTAGGAATTTTTTTAGCTTTTCAATATCCAATTGAAATTCCAGGTGTAAGTAATGAAGATTTTTTACGCCTTGCATATAATTCTAAACAAAAATTTTTTAATAAACCAGAACTTGATCCTATTGAATTTTTACAAATAATAAATGAAAAATTAAAACTTGTTAACATGTCGCCTTTATTTTTAAGTCGAAATGTAAATGAAGGATTCTCAGGTGGGGAAAAAAAAAGAAATGAAATTTTACAAATGATTTTATTAGATGCTGAATTATCTATACTAGATGAAACTGATTCAGGTTTAGATATAGATGCTTTGAAAATTATTTCAAGTGGAATTAATAATTTTATGAATCCTAATAAATCAATTATATTAATTACCCATTATCAAAGATTATTAGATTATATCAATCCTACATACGTTCATGTTATGCAAGATGGAAAAATTATAAAAACTGGTTCAGCTGATTTAGCAAAAGAGTTAGAAAATAAAGGATATGAATGGTTAAAATTATAAAATAATCATTTTAAATAGAGCTTTTTTATAAAAGTAAACCTAAAATATTCAAAAACTTCTTATAATCTTAAATGTTCCTGTATATTTTTTAATATTGGGTAATTTACTAAATTAATTAGATTTTATGTACCCAGAAATTTTTAATTCAAATACGTTTACATTATTAGCGAATGCAGAAGTTGGAAAACATTTTTATTGGAACATAGCAGGTTTTCTAGTACATGGACAAGTATTAATAGTTATTTGGTTTGTTTTACTAATTTTATTAGTACTTTCATTTTTAGGGACTAAAAATGCAGACCGAATTCCTCACGGTTGGCAAAACTTTATGGAAGCAGCTGTTGATTTTGTTACAGATATAGCTAGAGATCAACTAGGTGAAAGTTTTTATAAAGAATGGATTCCTTACATTGGAACGTTATTCTTATTTATTTTTGGATGTAATTGGGCTGGTGCCGTTATTCCATGGAAATTAATAGAATTACCAGAAGGAGAACTTGCTGCTCCAACAAATGATATTAATACAACAGTTGCACTAGCTTTATTAACATCATTTGCTTATTTTTATGCAGGTTTAAGTAAAAAAGGTTTAGGATATTTTAAAAGATATGTTCAGCCAATTCCACTTCTTCTACCAATTAATATTTTAGAAGATTTTACAAAACCATTGTCATTAAGTTTCCGATTATTTGGAAATGTTTTAGCAGATGAATTAACTGTTTCAGTATTAACTTCATTAGTTCCTTTAGTTGTTCCATTACCAATTATGTTATTAGGAATTTTTGCTGGTTCAGTGCAAGCTTTAATTTTTTCAACATTAGCTGCTGCCTATATAGCAGAAGCTCTTGAATAAGTTTTTTTTATAAACTCTTAAAATTAGATTTTTTTTAAAATTATATTTACATTTACTATTTAAATTTATTATGGATTCTATCATTTCTGCTGCTTCTGTTATAGCTGCTGGTTTAGCAATTGGTTTAGCTGCTATTGGACCTGGTATTGGTCAAGGTAATGCTGCTGGTCAAGCAGTTGAAGGTATTGCTCGTCAACCAGAAGCAGAAAACAAAATTCGTGGTACATTATTATTAAGTTTAGCGTTTATGGAAGCGTTAACAATTTATGGTCTTGTTGTAGCATTAGCGTTATTATTTGCTAACCCATTCAATAGTTAGTTAAAAATTTAAGGTTATATAAAAACATACCAAAATCATTAATAATGTTTTATTAAAAAATAATTTAAGATTCTATAAAAAATAATAGTTTGACGCTAAAAAAATAATAAAAAGAAAATAGATAATTTTAAGTTATTGATTAATAAAACTCGTATTAATCAATAACTTTTAAAAAATTTAGTCTTAATAATAAAAAGTTTCAAACAATAGTAGTAGTAATCATATTTTATTTTTTGTTAATTTTATTAATGATATTTTTTACGAAAAAATTTTAAATTCTATAGGATAAAATATAGATTCTGTATGATTAATTTTTCAATATTAATTTCTAGTTCAGAAATTAGTGGTCCTGGTGGGTTATTTGATATTAATGCAACTTTACCATTAGTTGCAATTCAATTTTTATTATTAATGGTTGTTTTAAATATCATTTTATATAATCCATTATTAACTATTATTGAAGAGCGGAAAGAGTATATTTTGACAAATCTTGGTAAAGCTTCACAAATATTATCAGAAGCTAAAAAACTAACAACACAATACGAACAAGAATTAAGTAGCGTCCGTAAAGAAGCACAATTAGAAATTACAAATTCACAAAAAATTCATAAAGAAATTTTAGAAATTGAATTAAATATTTCTCAAAAATATATTGATAATTTATTAGATACTATTACAAAAGATCTTCTTTCTAAAAAGAACTTAGCACTTAATAGTTTAGATGAGATCGTTCAATCTTTATGTATTGATATTGAAACTAGATTATCAATCTAAATTTTTTGTTAAACGTAATTTTCCTTTTTATAAGTCAACAGTTTATATAAAAACTCGAAAACATGGAAAATTTTGATCAAATTTTTACATTAGTTGCTGAAACCGAAAATGAAGGTATTGGCTTAAATCTAGACATTCTTGAAACAGGTTTAATTAATATTATTGCACTAGTTGCAATTTTAATTTATACTGGTCGCGATTTTTTAGGATCTATATTAGAAGAACGAAAAACAACAATTGTAAAAGGTGTTCAAGATGCAGAAGATAGACTAAATGAAGCAAAAAAACGTTTAAGCGAAGCACAAAAACAACTAAATCAAGCTAACCTTGTTATTAGTCAAATAAAAAATGAAACTATAGCAACAAAGAAAATATTGCTTGAATCAGATGCTTATGAAGCCAGAAAAGGCTTAAAAACTCGTTTTGAGCGTGCATTAGCAACTTTCCGATCAAAAGAACGCCAAATATTTTTAGAAATTAAACAACAGATTATTTTATTAGTTTTAAAACGAACTGTAATTCGTGCACAACAAACATTTGAACCAAAAGAAAGAGCTACTGCATTAATTAATGAGACTATTAATAAATTAGAAGGAGATTTATTATGAGTATAAATCCATTAGCAGCAAAAATTGCAGCTCCTTATGCACGTGCTTTATTTGACTTTTCAGTTGAAAAAAATATAATGCATCAAATTACAGCAGATTTTCAAAATTTAGATATTTTTTTAAACGAAACTGTTGAATTAACAGAATATTTTAATAATCCAATTGTTAGTAAAGAAGCAAAACGAGAAGTTTTAACGAAAACGTTAAAATCTCAAATAAATACTGAAACATTTAAATTTTTAATGATTTTAGTAAATCGTGATAGAATTAATTTATTAAGTTCAGTTATTGCTCGTTATCTAGAGTTAGTTTATGAAACAGCTTCAATAAAAATGATTGAAGTTTCTACAGCTTTTGCTTTTACAAACTTACAAAAAAATACATTAATTAAAAAACTAAAAGAATTAACAAATGCTAGAGAAATTCGATTAGTTATTACTGTTGATTCTAGTTTAATTGGTGGTTTTTTAATTAAAACTGAGTCAAAAGTAATTGATTTTAGTATCAAAAATCAATTACAAAAATTGGCAAAACATTTAGATACTGTTTTAGAAATTTAACGATAAAAAAATCTTTTATTAACTTTTTATATTAAAAAAATAATACAATGATAAATATTCGTCCAGACGAAATTAGTAGTATTATCCGTGAACAAATTGAAAAATATGATCAAGATGTTAAAGTAGATAATATTGGTACTGTATTACAAGTTGGTGATGGTATTGCGCGTGTTTATGGTCTTAATCAAGTAATGAGTGGCGAACTATTAGAATTTGAAGATAAAACAATTGGTATTGCTCTAAACTTAGAGAATGACAACGTTGGTGTTGTACTTATGGGTACTGGCCGCCAGATTTTAGAAGGTGGAACAGTTAAAGCGACTGGTAAAGTTGCTCAAATTCCTGTAGGTGAAAAATTTTTAGGAAGAGTTGTTAATCCTTTAGCAATACCTATTGATGGTAAAGGTGAAATTGTTAGTTCAGATACTCAATTACTTGAAGCTATGGCTCCTGGTATTATTAGTCGTAAATCAGTTTGTGAACCGTTACAAACTGGAATTACTTCGATTGATGCTATGATTCCAATTGGACGTGGTCAACGAGAATTAATTATTGGAGATCGTCAAACTGGAAAAACTTCAATTGCTGTAGATACTATCATTAATCAACAAACAGAAAATGTAGTTTGTGTTTATGTTGGTATTGGACAAAAGGCTTCAACTGTAGCACAAGTTGTAAATGTATTAGAAGAAAAAAATGCATTAGATTATACAATTATTGTTTCAGCTAGTGCAAACGATCCTGCTACTTTACAATATATTGCTCCATATGCTGGAGCAGCTTTAGCTGAATACTTTATGTATAGAGGAAAATCAACATTAGTTGTTTATGATGATTTAACTAAACAAGCTATGGCTTACCGTCAAATGTCATTATTATTACGTAGACCTCCGGGCCGCGAAGCTTATCCAGGTGATGTATTCTATTTACATTCACGTTTATTAGAACGAGCAGCAAAACTTAGTGATAAATTAGGTGGTGGAAGTATGACAGCTCTTCCAATTATTGAAACACAAGCAAGTGACGTTTCAGCTTATATTCCTACAAATGTAATTTCAATTACTGATGGACAAATTTTCTTATCGAATGATTTATTTAATTCGGGAATTCGTCCAGCTATCAATGTTGGTATTTCAGTATCACGAGTAGGATCTGCTGCGCAAACTAAAGCTATGAAAAAAGTTGCTGGGAAATTAAAATTAGAATTAGCTCAATTTGCTGAATTAGAAGCATTTTCTCAATTTGCTTCAGATTTAGATGAAGCAACCCAAAAACAATTAGCGCGTGGTACTAGATTACGTGAAGTTTTAAAACAACCGCAAAATTCTCCGTTATCTGTATCAGAGCAAGTTGCTTTAATTTATACTGGAATTAATGGGTATTTAGATGATTTAGCCGTTGGTGATGTCAAAAAATATTGTTCTAGCTTAATTAAATTTATTGCTACTTCACAAAAACCGTTTGCTGAAATTGTTGGTACAACGAATCAATTTACAGACGAAGCAGAAGCTTCATTAAAAGAAATTATTGCTGAATCTAAAGAAATCTTTAAAAAAAATAAATAATAATCAAAAATTTTTTTTATAAAATAAAAATTTCTAACCTTCAAATTATTTTTTGAAGGTTAGAAATTAAACTAGTCAAAATTGTTCAGAATAAAAAATTCTATATAAGACTATATTTTTTACTTTTTTTTTATAACTATAAATTTTATTTGATTAATAATTAATTTTTAGTAGGTAAAACTGTATAATTTTTAACCAATTGACGGAATTCATCTCCATTTATAGTTTCTTCATCAAGTAGTTTTTCAACAATTAAATCTATAATAACTCGATTATCTAATATAATTTCTGTTGCTATTTGTTCACAATGATTAATAATTTTACATACTTCTGTATCAATTCTATCAGCAATTGCTTCATTTGACTCGCCACCTAAAAACATTTGTTCATTATTTTCATCTTCAAGAGCAATTGGTCCAATATTTGACATTCCATAACGAGTTACCATTTGACGAGCAATATTAGTCACTTGTTGTAAATCATTACTAGCACCGGTTGTCACTTCTGGGTCACCAAACACTACTTGTTCAGTAACTCTTCCACCTAAAGTTGTAATAATACGAGCTAATAATTGTGAACGAGAAACTAATGTTTGATCTTCTTCTGGTGTAAACCATGTAAGACCTTTTGCTCCTCCTCTAGGTATTAAAGTTATTTTTTCAACTTCATCATGATTTTCTAAGACAGAACCAACAATCGCATGTCCTACTTCATGATATGCAATTAATTTTTTATTTTTTGTATCTTCCATTGTTGTTCCAGCAATTCCTCCAATAATTCTATCAGCGGCTTCATTAACTTCATTTTTTGTAATTGTTTTTTTCTTATATCGTGTTGCTAAAATCGCAGCTTCATTTAATAAGTTAGCTAAATCTGCACCTGAAAATCCAGGTGTTCGGTTTGCTAATTGAACTAATGATACATCTTTATCAAATGGTTTATTTTTGGCATGAACTTTTAAAATTCCAATTCTTCCTAATCGATCTGGTAAATTAACAGTTATTTGGCGATCGAAACGACCTGGACGTAATAATGCTGCATCTAAAATATCAACACGATTAGTTGCTCCAACTACTATTACACCTTTATTTTCTTTAAAACCATCCATTTCAGTTAATAATTGGTTTAAAGTTTGTTCACGCTCATCATTCCCACCACCAATTCCCGCTCCACGTTCTCGACCAACTGCATCTATTTCATCAATAAAAACAATACATGGTGTATTTTCTGAAGCTTTTTTAAATAAATCACGAATTCTAGCCGCACCAATACCAATAAACATTTCAACAAATTCTGAACCAGCAACGCTATAAAATGGAACATTTGCTTCATTTGCGATCGCTTTTGCTAATAAAGTTTTTCCAGTACCTGGAGGGCCAACTAATAAAACTCCTTTTGGTATTTTTGCACCAACAAGTGTATATCGTTCTGGTTCTTTTAAAAATGAAACAATTTCTTCAAATTCTGCTTTCGCTTCATCAATACCAGCAATATCATTAAAAGAAATTCCAGTGTCAGGTCGTTGATCAAATCTAGCTGGCGATTTTCCTAAATTCATTGGCGATGAACCTGAATTTCCTGAAAAATTTTCTGAATTTTGAAAAAAGAATATTAAACTTGCAATAAAAATTAATGGTAAAATAAGATTACTAGCGATAGTAAAGAAAATACTTTTTCGTGGAATTGGATGAGCATCAAAATCAATATTATATTCTTTCAGTTTTTGAATAAGTTGCGAAGCACCAACAGGTATTTCAACACGAATTAATTGTGGACGATTCCCTAATTCTGGACTAGATGCTTGAACAATTGCATTTCTACTATTATCATATAAATCAACTTGTTTTATCCATCCCATCTCTAAATATTCTAAAAATCTTCCGTATGTCATTCTTGAGCTACTAACATTTGCATTTAAATCGACTGTATTTGATACTGTTTGGGCTTCTGTAAATTCATTAAATCCAATAATATTAAATGTTTTTAGACCAATAAAGATACAAGCTATCAGAAAAAGTCCAATAAGAATTTTTTGTATTGTATTGCGATCCATTTATTTTTTTAATAAATATATATATGAGTTTGTTCTTGAATAAATAATAACATAAAGCAAATTATGAAACCAACAATTTATTAAAATTTTATTATTAAAATTTATTAATTTAATATAAATTAATAAATAATTTATTATATTTTTTTAAATAATATTATTATGGTAAGTCGTGGCTCAACTGTTCGTATTCTTAGAAAAGAATCTTATTGGTTTAATCAAATTGGAACTGTTGCTACAGTTGATCAAAGTGGAATTCGTTATCCTGTAGTAGTTAGATTTGAAAACGTTAATTATAGTGGAACTAACACTAATAATTTTGCACTTGATGAATTAGTAGAAGTTACTGCTAAAAAAATTTCGAATAATTAAAAATTAAAAAAAAGTAGAGTAAAAATGAATCAAATTGCTCTGCTTTTTTTCTTATGATAATATTTTTTAATTAAATTCTTTAATAGAAAAATCGAGATTACGTTAGATAAAACAGAAATTGGCAAAATAGAAGCACATTTTTTAACGGTTTCTAGTTATAAAAATAAACTTGGTAAAATTCGTTTATTTTATTATCCAGAAAATTTCACTTCTGTTTCTAGTACTGAATTGATTCCATTAATTGATAAAATTTATCAATTTCGAAGCTTATCAACTCAAATAGTTGTTATATCAATTGATAGTCCATTTTTAAATCTTCATTATTTACTATTAAAAAGAAATCAAGTTAAATTAAATAAATTAAATTATTGATTAGTTTCTGATTTAATAAAAAAAATTATTAATAGTTATAAATTATTAACAAATAAAGGTCTTTCTTTTTCCGGTTTATTTATTATTGACAAAGAATGAATAATTCAATATTATACAGTTAATAATCTGTTATGTGGGAGAAGTATAAATGAATTACTTCATATTCGTATTTTACAATCAATTGAATATATAAAACAAAATCCAGGTTAAGTTTGTCATGTTGATTGGAAACATAGATATGAAATTTTATATTATCATCCTTTAAAATCAAAACTATATTTTAAAACCTTATATTCTGATAAAAAGAATTAAAAGCTTATGCCAAAATTAAAAACTCGAAAAGCCGCTTTCAAACGATATAAAATAACTGGTAATGATAATATTTTACATCGTCACGCTTTTAAAGGTCATCTTTTAATGAAAAAATCAAATAGACAAAAACGAAAGTTGTCTCAAACAATTTGTGTTAAAACTAATGATATTAGAGCTATTAAATTAATGTTACCTTATTAATAAAAATTAAAATGGTTAGAGTCAAACGTGGAAATGTAGCGCGTAAACGTCGTAAAAAAATTTTATCTATTGCTAGTGGTTATAGAGTTGCACATTCGTCTTTATTTCGAGTTGCAAATCAACAAGTAATGAAAGCATTAAGATACTCGTATATTGGAAGAAAATTAAAGAAACGAACATTCAGAAAAATTTGGATAAGTAGAATAAATGCTGCTTCTAGATTAAATGGATTATCTTATAGTCGTTTAATTTGTAAATTTAAAAAATTAAATATTGATTTAAATCGAAAAATGTTATCACAAATTGCTGTTTTAGATGCTTCAACATTTAAGTCTTTAATAGATTTTAATTAATTTTTTGTTATCTAGTTAATTAAAATTTTTTAAAAATCTAATTTAAATTATGCTTAATAGTTAAGTATAATTTAAATTAAAAATTTATTTATAACTTTTCTAAGATGAACGTCAATGATGATTTAGATAAATTAATTGAAAATTTACCTTTTTTTCTTCAAGAACATTTAAATAACCATGTTTCAAAAGATCAATTAATTGAAATTGTATTAGATTTAGGAAGACGTCCAGAAGCTAGATTCATAAGTGGTCCAGAATATTTATCACAAAAAATTGTTTCATGGCAAGATATCGATTACATTACAAAACGAATTAGTAAATTTAGTAATGAAAATCGTGCTGGTATTGAACGAACGCTTCATAGAATAAGTTGTATTAGAAATAGACAATTTTTAATAAATGGATTAACTTGTAGAGTTGGTAGAGCTATATTTGGAACAATCTCGGTTGTAAGAGATTTATTAGAATCAGAAAAATCTGTATTAATATTAGGTAAACCTGGTGTAGGAAAAACAACTATTATTCGTGAAATTGCAAGAGTTTTAGCCGATGAAATGGAAAAAAGAGTAGTAATAATCGATACTTCAAACGAAATCGCTGGTGATAGTGATATTCCTCATTCTGGAATTGGTAGAGCAAGAAGGATGCAAGTAGCAAAAACTGAATTACAACATCAAGTTATGATTGAAGCAGTTGAAAATCATATGCCTCAAGTAATTATTATTGATGAAATCGGAACTGAATTAGAAGTTTTAGCAGCTAGAACTATTGCTGAAAAAGGAGTACAGTTAGTTGGAACTACTCATGGAAATTGTTTAGAAAATTTAATTAAAAATCCACCATTAGCTGATTTAATTGGAGGAATTCAATATGTTACGTTAAGTGATGATGAAGCTAAAAGACGTGGAACTCAAAAAAGTATTTTAGAACGAAAAGCTTATCCAGCTTTTGAAATAATAATTGAAATAAATCATCCAAATTCTTGGACTATTCATGAAGATGTAAAAAATTCAATTGATTTACTATTGCGAGGTAATTTTACAATGGGACAAGTTCGACAGTTTTCTTTCACTGAAAAAATAAAAATTAGATGCCAAAGATTACAAGTTTCTTCTGAGTCATTATTGAAAAATAGAAATAATTTAAATGATTCAATAAATCTAGTCAATAAAAATTGGATTTCAATAAATCAAACAAAAGATGAAAAAGCGTTAAAATTAAAATCAAAAAAATTAATAATTTATCCATATTCTTTATCTAATAATTTACTAAAAGAAGTTTTATTAAAAATGGGATTTAAGTTTGTATTAACAAATGAAATTAAAAAAGCAACTTTAATTATTGGCTTAAAAAAACATTTAAAACTAAATTTTAAATTAAAAAATTTGGCAAAACAAAAAAATATTCCAATTTATAGTTTAAATCAAGTTAGTTTGTATCAGGTAACAAAACTTGTGCAATTTATTAGTTCATAAAAAATAAAAAAATTATAAAATTTTTCCTTTTTATAGTATAATTATATTTGTGTGAATGTTTATTGATTATTATAATTTATATTTATAAAAGGAGAATTTTAAATGGAAGATAATCTAACAAGATTACAAAATATTGTAGCGAAACAATTAGGAATTGATGCAAGTAAAGTTAGACCAGAAGCAGACTTTGGAAAAGAATTAGGTGCTGATTCATTAGATGTTGTTGAATTAGTAATGGCAATTGAAGAAGAATTTGAAATGGAAATTGAAGATCAAGCTGCTAGTCAAATTGCAACTGTTCAAGATGCTTTAGATTATATTGAAGGAAGATGGAGTAAAGACTAAATTTTATTAGATCATATAAAATATAATATGTATTAATAAAAAGAACAGAAAGTATATTTCTATATATCTAAATTTATCAGAAATAAAAAAAATAATAACTATAGTTTCTAAGTATTTTCTTAATACTTAGAAACTATAGTTATTATTTGAAAACATATATCTGTTAAAGGTATTAAAATTCAATGTTAAATAAAAATATATGAAAAAAGCATAGATAATATAAATGAATCAAAACTTTAATATTGGTTTCAATTTGATTTTTTGGAATTTACTAGAAACCTATTTTTAATATTGATATTCATAAATTTTCCAAAATGAACAAGATTTTTAATGAAATTCGAACAATTTTACATGAAAAATTTAGTTTTCACTATGATCAAATAGAGCCTGAAACAAAATTTGAATTAGAACTTGGAACTGATTCGCTAGAGATGCTTGAATTATTGACGGAATTTGAACAAGCTTTTGATATTGAAATAAGTCAAGATGATATTGATAAAATTATTAAAGAAGGGAAAGTTTTAACAATTCAAGATGTTATTGATTATATCAAAGAAAAAAAAGTCTTTAAAATTAATTAAATCAACAAATTTCTTTGAAAATCAATTTGTTGATTTAATTACTAAAACTTAGGATTCAAAAATTTTAAGAAATTTTCAATAACTCTTGTCTAATTAATAAAAATTTAGTAAAATAAAGCATATAGTTAAGTATCTAGATTAGAAATTAAATAATTAAATCCGGGATATAGCTCAGCTTGGTAGAGCACCTGCTTTGGGAGCAGGGTGTCGTAGGTTCAAATCCTACTATCCCGAATAGTTTTTATTTGTTTAAAACAAATAATGTATTTTTATTCACAAAAAGAATGGTTTTTTAATACTTAAAAAAAAATTTTAAAAACTATTGATAGAATTCAATTTATTTTTTATAGTATAAAATTGTAAATTATAGTTGTTACCTGATTAGAATTCTATTATAGTTTTCAATTCAATTATTTATTAACTTGATACTAATTCAAAATCACTAATGAGTTTAGATGAAAAATTTATTCCGGTTCAAACTTCTTTTTATGAGATGGTAGGCAATTTTTTTAAACAAATAGCTAAATTCTTTGGATATCCGGAAAATCCTGGAATGCCAACTATTTATGATGTTCCTAGTGAATTGTACGCTAGATCCCAATTTCTTGATAATCTTCCAAACCATCGAACTTTTTGGCCTCCTGTTCAAAGACCAGAAACGTGGTTTGAAATGATATTTGGACCAGCTCCTAAAATTGACGCAGTTCCAAAATATATCTATGAAAGTAAGGAAGAAGGATTCTATAATTTCTATATTGAAAATTATAAAAATATTTATTTTTTACCTGATTGGGTATCAGAATTTGTTCAAGTGCGGCTTAATCTTTGTTTAGATATAACACTTTTAGAAACTATTCGAGAAGTTTTATTTGTCGGTCTTATGATTTATTCACAAATTGTAATATTACGAATAGCTTTGTCTTGGTATATTTATATAAATCCATATACATTTCCATGGTGTTATCTTGCTGCCGCAGTAGATTGGACAGAAGATGTTTTACAAGGTATTGTACCAGCAATACTTGGAGTTAATATTACAGGAAGTGTCTTTCTAGGTATAATTGGAGTAATAGCGGATAGTTTGAATCATTTAGTATTTACTATGCCATTTCTTCCAAGTGAAGGGGAACAAACAAAACTGTTAATTAATCAACAATTAAAAGATGTTCTAGTTTTTCATTACTTACCAATTTTATGGTATCGTTATCCTATTCCAAATGATATAAGAGAATTTTGGTATACTGAAAGACCTGATATTCTGAATTATATGCAAACAGCTTATAAAGATTTAGATATTCAATTTTTACCTGATAAAATAATACAAGAATTAAATCGACAAAATTTGAAAACAGAATTGACTCAAATTCATGATTCTTTAATAACTCAAAATAATCATCTAACAAATGATATACCAACAGAAATTTTATCAAATGAGACTATCTCTCAGATTCAGATATTTGTTAGTTCTATAATTTCTTTATCCGAAAACTTTGATACTTTTGTTTTCGCTGATATGATCAAATTATTTTAAGTTTCTTGAGTCACCTAGTTTTAAATTTTTAGAATGTGATTTTTAATCAGATTTTATTTATATTAATACTAGTTATTTTTTTAAGTTTATTTAATCAATTCTAAGATAACTAGTTCTTATTGTGTAGAGTTAGTAGCCTATTGTTTAACTTTATAGATAAACTTTTTCAAAAAAGTTACGAAGTAAACAAATTTATGGAAATTTTAAGAGAGTTTGATCCTGGCTCAGGATGAACGCTGGCGGTATGCTTTATACATGCAAGTCGTACGAGAGTTTTTAACTCAAGTGGCGGACGGGTGAGTAACACGTAAGAATTTGCCTTTAGGAGGGGGATAACAACTGGAAACGGTTGCTAATACCCCATATGCTTTTGAGTGAAATGGATTTTTCCGCCTAAAGAGAAGCTTGCGGCTGATTAGCTTGTTGGTAAGGTAATGGCTTACCAAGGCGACGATCAGTATCTGGTTTGAGAGGACGATCAGACACACTGGAACTGAGACACGGTCCAGACTCCTACGGGAGGCAGCAGTAGGGAATTTTCCGCAATGGGCGAAAGCCTGACGGAGCAATACCGCGTGAGGGATGACGGCCTATGGGTTGTAAACCTCTTTTTTCAGGGAGGAACAAAATGACGTGTACCTGAAGAATAAGCATCGGCTAACTCCGTGCCAGCAGCCGCGGTAAGACGGAGGATGCAAGTGTTATCCGGAATCACTGGGCGTAAAGCGTCTGTAGGTGGTCAAATAAGTCAACTGTTAAATCTTGAGGCTCAACCTCAAAATCGCAGTCGAAACTATTCGACTAGAGTATAGTAGGGGTAAAGGGAATTTCCAGTGGAGCGGTGAAATGCGTAGAGATTGGAAAGAACACCGATGGCGAAGGCACTTTACTGGGCTATTACTAACACTCAGAGACGAAAGCTAGGGTAGCAAATGGGATTAGATACCCCAGTAGTCCTAGCTGTAAACAATGGATACTAGATGTTGAACAGATCGACCTGTGCAGTATTAAAGCTAACGCGTTAAGTATCCCGCCTGGGAAGTATGCTCGCAAGAGTGAAACTCAAAGGAATTGACGGGGGCCCGCACAAGCGGTGGAGCATGTGGTTTAATTCGATGCAACGCGAAGAACCTTACCAGGGTTTGACATGATACGAATTTCTTTGAAAGAAGAAAGTGCCGTTTGGAACGTATACACAGGTGGTGCATGGCTGTCGTCAGCTCGTGTCGTGAGATGTTGGGTTAAGTCCCGCAACGAGCGCAACCCTTATTTTTAGTTGCCTTTTGGAACTCTAAAAAGACTGCCGGTTATAAACCGGAGGAAGGCGGGGATGACGTCAAGTCAGCATGCCCCTTACACCCTGGGCTACACACGTGCTACAATGGGCGAGACAATGAGATGCAAATCTGCGAAGACTAGCTAATCTATAAACTCGCTCTAAGTTCGGATTGCAGGCTGCAACTCGCCTGCATGAAGTTGGAATCGCTAGTAATCGCTGGTCAGCTACACAGCGGTGAATTCGTTCCCGGGCCTTGTACACACCGCCCGTCACACCATGGAAGCTGGTTATGCCCAAAGTCGTTACTTTAACCGTTTTGGAGAAGGATGCCTAAGGTAGAATTAGTGACTGGGGTGAAGTCGTAACAAGGTAACCGTACTGGAAGGTGCGGTTGGATCACCTCCTTTTAGAATGAAACAAAATTTCATAGTTTTGGTCGATTCAAATTTTTAAACAAAAATGAAGCGGGCTATTAGCTCAGTTGGTTAGAGCGCGCCCCTGATAAGGGCGAGGTCTCTGGTTCAAATCCAGAATGGCCCAACGGGGGTATAGCTCAGTTGGTAGAGCACCGCCCTTGCAAGGCGGCTGTCAGCGGTTCGAATCCGCTTACCTCCACATTCTTGGAAAACCAAGAAGATAAAAAAGTCTTAAATTCAAGGACCTAAGAGTTTATGGGGGATACCTTGGCATTCAGAAGCGATGAAGGACGTGGTTACCGACGAAACGCTTCGGGGAGCTGGAAACAAGCTATGATCCGGAGGTGTCCGAATAAGGAAACTTAAATACTACTTATTGAATTCATAAATAAGAAAGAGCGAACCTAGGGAATTGAAACATCTTAGTACCTAGAGGAAAAGAAAGTAAAAACGATTCCCTTAGTAGCGGCGAGCGAACTGGGAACAGCCTAAACTTAATTTTAAGGGTAGCGGGACAATTATGAATGATTAAATGTGACAATTAGACGAATCCAGTTGGAATGCTGAATCAAAGAGAGTGATAGTCTCGTAGTCGAAAATTGAAACAATCAAATTGAATCCCAAGTAGCATGGAGCACGTGAAATTCCGTGTGAATCTGCGAGGACCACCTCGTAAGGCTAAATATTCCTGAATGACCGATAGTGAAATAGTACCGTGAGGGAAAGGTGAAAAGAACCCCGGGAGGGGAGTGAAAAGAACATGAAACCATAAACTTACAATCAGTAGGAGGACGACTAAAACGTCTGACTGCGTGCCTGTTGAAGAATGAGCCGGCGACTTATAGGTAGTGGCAGGTTAAGGCAGAGAATGCTGGAGCCATAGTGAAAGCGAGCCTGAATAGGGCATATGTCACTATTTATAGACCCGAACCCGGATGATCTAACCATGGTCAGGTTGAAGCTTAGGTAATACTAAGTGGAGGACCGAACCGACTGATGTTGAAAAATCAGCGGATGAACTGTGGTTAGGGGTGAAATGCCAATCGAATTCGGAGCTAGCTGGTTCTCCCCGAAATGTGTTTAGGCGCAGCGATAAATGTTATAATTTAGGGGTAAAGCACTGTTACGTATGCGGGCTGGTAATTCGGTACCAAATCGTTGCAAACTAAGAATACTAAATGTACAGTTTATCAGTGAGACTGTGGGGGATAAGCTCCATTGTCAAGAGGGAAACAGCCCAGAGCACCAGTTAAGGCCCCTAAATAATTACTAAGTGATAAAGGAGGTGGGAGTGCAGAAACAATCAGGAGGTTTGCTTAGAAGCAGCAATCCTTTAAAGAGTGCGTAATAGCTCACTGATCGAGTAAACCTGCGCCGAAAATGTACGGGACTAAGTAATTTGCCGAAACTGTGCAATATATATAATATTTAATATATTGGTAGGGGAGCGTTCTGTTGTAGATTGAAGTATTAGCGTAAGCGGGTATGGACGAAGCAGAAGTGAGAATGTCGGCTTGAGTAACGAAAATATAGGTGAGAATCCTATACCCCGAAAACCCAAGGTTTCCTCCGGAAGGCTCGTCCGCGGAGGGTAAGTCAGGGCCTAAGGCGAGGCTGAGAAGCGTAGTCGATGGACAACGGGTTAATATTCCCGTACCATTATTTGTTGATATCGAGGGACGGAGAAGGCTAAACTGGCCGGATATTGGTTACCGGTTTAAACGTTCAAGATGAAGAGAAACGGAGAAAACGTTTTGAGTTGAGGCGTGAGTACGAGATGCTACGGCGTCGAAGCAGTGTATGTCAGACTTCCAAGAAAAGCTCGCAATGTCATAAACAAATAATGCCTGTACCATAACCGACACAGGTGGGTAGGTAGAGTATACTAAGGGGCGCGAGATAACTCTCTCTAAGGAACTCGGCAAATTGACTCCGTAACTTCGGGAGAAGGAGTGCCTTATTTAATAAGGTTGCAATAACAAGATCCAAGCAACTGTTTACCAAAAACACAGGTCTCCGCGAAGTCGTAAGACGATGTATGGGGGCTGACGCCTGCCCAGTGCCAGAAGGTTAAAGAAGTTGGTTAGCATTCGCGAAGCTGATGACTGAAGCCCTGGTGAACGGCGGCCGTAACTATAACGGTCCTAAGGTAGCGAAATTCCTTGTCGGGTAAGTTCCGACCCGCACGAAAGGCGTAATGATTTGGATACTGTCTCGGAGAGAGGCTCGGTGAAATAGACTTGTCTGTGAAGATGCGGACTACCTGCACCTGGACAGAAAGACCCTATGAAGCTTTACTGTAACTTGAAATTGAAACTGGACTTTATTTGCGCAGTATAGGTGGGAGGCGTTGAGAATATTCTTGCGGGAGTATTGGAGCCATCAGTGAGATACCACTCTTGTAATGTTAGGTTTCTAACTTTGTATCATTATCTGGTCAAAGAACAGTTTCAGGCGGGCAGTTTGACTGGGGCGGTCGCCTCCTAAACGGTAACGGAGGCGCACAAAGGTTTCCTCTGAACGGGTAGAAATCGTATCTAGAGTGTAAAGGCAAAAGGAAGCTTGACTGTGAGACCTACAAGTCGAGCAGGGACGAAAGTCGGTCTTAGTGATCTGACGGTGCTGAGTGGAAAGGCCGTCACTCAACGGATAAAAGTTACTCTAGGGATAACAGGCTGATCTCCCCCAAGAGTTCACATCGACGGGGAGGTTTGGCACCTCGATGTCGGCTCATCGCATCCTGGGGCGGTAGTACGTCCCAAGGGTTGGGCTGTTCGCCCATGAAAGCGGTACGCGAGCTGGGTTCAGAACGTCGTGAGACAGTTCGGTCCATATCCGGTGTAGGCGTTAGAATATTGAGAGGAGCCTTCTTTAGTACGAGAGGACCGAGAAGGACATACCTCTAGTGTACCAGTTATCGTGCCAACGGTAAACGCTGGGTAGCTATGTATGGAGAGGATAACCGCTGAAAGCATCTAAGTGGGAAGCCCACCTCAAGATGAGTATTCTCATCACGTAAGTGAATAAGGTCACGGTAAGACTAACCGTTTGATAGGCATTAAGTATAAATATAGTAATATATGAGCTGAGATGTCCTAACAGACCGAAGACTTGAATTTTAATTTTTTAAATTTCTTTCTTTTCGTTTTGAAAGGAAAGAAATTTAAAAATTCGTAAGTTACGATAAATTCTAATTTATCGTAACTACTTTTGCTTTGGTGTTTCTAGTGTAATAAACGGAACCACACTGATCCATTTCGAACTCAGTTGTGAAACGTTATAAATCGACGACAATACTTAGAGGGGGACCTCTTGGAAAGATAGTTCAATGCCAAAGTTTTTGATGAAAGAAATAAATAATTAATTTGAATTGAGACTCGACATTTCTAAGAAATATTTGAAATTTCATATATAATCTTAATATACAATAATATGTATTTAATTCTTTAGAAAGGACTATCATTTATGGATACTCGTTTACTAGTAGTTGCTGTACCAATTTTAGTTGCAGCATCATGGGCGTTATATAATATAGGTCGTTTAGCTATTCAACAAATTCAGCGTTTATCACGATAAAGTTACTTCTCCAAAGCCATGATAGAAAAACTCCCTCATAATTTGACTTTTAAGCTAATATGAGATAGGATAATTACAAAATCATAGTTATATATTAAAATCATGGCTGTACCTAAAAAACGAACATCGAAATCGAAGAAAAATGCTCGTAAAGCAAATTGGAAAAGAAAAGGATATCAAGCAGCTCAAAAATCTTTATCGTTAGCTAAATCTATCTTACGAGGTAAAACTACAAGTTTTATCTACAGTGTAGACATTGATGAATAAATCTTTAAATTTTATTTAAAGATTTATTTACCAAACAACAAAAATATTCTAAAACTATACAACATACAACGGATGTGGCGAAATTGGTAGACGCGCTAGATTTAGGTCCTAGTAACTTTTGTTTTGAGAGTTCGAGTCTCTCCATCCGTAGTTTATGATTTTTATGAAAAAGTTTTTAATAATATGACTTATATAGAACTTATAGAGAATTAAAAAAAAGAATCATGCTTCCTTTTACTTTACAGCAGTTACGGATTTTCAAAGCCATTGCTACAGAAAAGAATTTTACGAAAGCGGCAGAAGTATTGTATGTATCGCAACCTTCATTAAGCAAGCAAATCAAAACGTTAGAAAAAAATCTTGATATTTTGCTAATAAACCGGGAAAGTAATAGAATATCATTAACAGAAAACGGAAAAGTTTTTTTACAATACTCTGAACGAATACTAGCATTATGTGAAGAAAGCTGTCGAGCATTAATAGATTTAAAAAATGGTGATCGAGGGAATTTAACAGTTGGAGCAAGTCAAACAATCGGAACTTATTTAATGCCAAGAGTCTTAGCTCTTTTTGCTCAAAATCACCATCAAATTGATTTGAAAGTTCAAGTTAATTCAACACGAATAATCGCAAAAAATGTTATAAATCGTGAAATTGATATTGCAGTTGTTGGTGGTGAAATTCCAGATGAATTAAAAAAAAATTTAACCGTTGAACACTTTGTTGAAGATGAGCTTAGTTTAATAATATCCAAATCTCATCCTTTTGCAAAAAAAAAAAAAATTAATAAAGATGATTTATATCATCTAAATTTTATAACATTAAACTCAAATTCTACCATACGAAAATTTATTGATAATATTTTAATTCAGAATCAAATTGAAACGAACCAATTCAAAATTATTATGCAACTTAATTCTATTGAAGGTATTAAAACTGCTGTTAGTTTAGGTTTAGGTGCTGCATTTGTATCTTCATCAGCAATTGAAAAAGAGATTGAACTTAAAACAATTGAAATATTGACAATTGAAAATATTAAAATAACTAGAACATTATCAATAATTAGTAATCCCGAGTCTTATAAATCAAAAGCTTTTGAATTTTTTTATAAGGAACTTTTTACATTAAAAAATGGTATTTAAAATTAAAAACATAGTTCTAAAAAAGTTGACGACTTAAAATTTTTTTTAGTATTATAGAAATTATAGAATCAAATAAAAATGAATTAACTTAACTTATGAAATATGCAATTGTCGAAATAAGTGGAAGGCAATTTTGGATCGAAACAGGTAAATACTATGATTTTAATCGAATTCCAACAGAATTAGGAAAACAGATTACCTTAAATCGAGTTTTATTATTAAATAATGATGGCAAGCTTTTAATAGGTAAACCATATTTAGAAAGTGTAAAAATTAAAGGAAAAATTTTAGAACACTTAAGAGGTAAAAAAACGATTGTTTACAAAATGCGACCAAAAAAGAAAACTCGAAAAAAACAAGGTCATAGACAAGAATTAACAAGAGTTCTTATTGAAGATATTATTATTAGTTAAAACTAGGAGTTAAAAATTATGGCACATAAAAAAGGTGCAGGTAGTACAAAAAATGGTCGCGATTCAAATGCGCAACGTTTAGGTGTAAAAAAATTTGGTGGAGAAACAGTTAGAGCTGGAAATATTTTAATTCGTCAACGAGGAATGAAATTTAAGCCTGGTTCTAATGTAGGCTGTGGGAAAGATTTTACTTTATTTGCATTAACAGATGGAACTGTTAAATTTGATTTTAAAGATGGAAAGCAGAAACGTATAAATATTATTGTTTAAAAAGTATTTAATTAATTTTAGAATGCTAAGAAACTTATTTCATAACAATTCAATCGTAACTAAATATCAAACCTTAATTAATCAAATTAACATTTTAGAAAACGATTTAAAAACATTAAGTGATAGTGAATTAAGGGCTAAAAGCTTTAAATTACGAAAACAATATGAAGAAAATCAAAATTTAAATTTGTTAATTGCTGACTCATTTGCCTTAACAAGAGAAGCAAGTTTACGTACATTAGGTCTACGTCATTTTGATGTGCAATTAATTGGTGGACTTGTTTTAAATAATGCAAAGATTGCTGAAATGAAAACTGGAGAAGGGAAAACACTTGTAGCAACTTTACCAGCTTTTTTAAATGCAGTAACAAAAAAAGGCGTTCATATAGTAACTGTAAATGATTATTTAGCAAATAGAGATCAAGTCTCAATGGGACAAATTTATAGATTTCTAGGCTTAGATACAGGATTAATTCAAGATGGTATGTCAACTCTAGAGAGAAGAGAAAATTATAATGCAGATATAACATACGTAACAAATTATGAATTAGCATTTGATTTTCTTCGTGATAATATGGCATTAAATCTAACAGATGTTGTTTTACGTCCTTTTAATTATTGTATCATTGACGAAGTTGATTCAATTTTAATTGATGAAGCTCAAACGCCATTAATTATTTCAAATAATATTCAAACTCCAATTGAAAAATACATTGTCGCATCCGAGATTATTGATTATTTAGAACTGAATACGCATTACAAAGTTGATGAAAAAAATAAAAATGTTATTTTAACAGAAGCGGGTAGTAAACAAATTGAAAAAATTTTAAGCATTCAAGATTTATATGATCCTTCTGATCCCTGGATACCATATATAATTAACGCATTAAAAGCTAATGCTTTGTTTTTTAATAATGTTCATTATATTGTTCAAAATAATCGAATAATTATTGTTGATGAATTTACAGGCAGAATTATGCCAGATCGTCGATGGGGTGATGGATTACATCAAGCAATTGAAGCAAAAGAAAAATTACCAATTCGTCAAAAAACTGAAACAGTAGCAGCGATAACATATCAAAATTTTTTCTTAATTTATCCAAAATTATCTGGAATGACTGGAACTGGAAAAACCGCTGAGATAGAATTTGAAAAAATCTACAATTTATCAGTAGAACAAATTCCAACAGCGCGTTTCAATCAGCGAAAAGATTTACCAGACCTTATTTATAAAGATCAATTTTCAAAATGGAATGCAATTGCTCAAGCATGTAATAAAATTTCTTCAACTGGTCAGCCTATTTTAATTGGTACCACAACTGTTGAAAAATCAGAAATGGTAGCAGAATTATTAAGTGAATATCAATTATCTTATCAAATTTTAAATGCTAAACCAGAGAATGTTCGACGAGAATCAGAAATTGTTGCCCAAGCTGGAAAAAAAAATAGTATTACAATTGCTACAAATATGGCTGGGCGAGGAACTGATATTATTTTAGGTGGAAATATTAATTTCAAAATTCAAAAAGAATTATATGATATTTTGACGCTATCAAAAAATTATATACTTTCGAAACAAGTTAATATTCTCCAATCTCCACTGATAAATCAATTTCAAGGAAGTTCACAAAAATTTTTAAGTGTTTTATTCTCTTTATTACATGATCAAAAATTTTTAAAATTATCAGATATTGATATTCTGCGAATTTTAAGAGAAAATGATCGGATTTCAATTCCAAGCATTTCTTATCAATGTTCCATTAGATTTTTGATTAATGAGTTAGTTTCATATAATAAAAACCATCAGGAACAAGAAAATAAAATTGTTAAAAATTTGGGTGGATTATACATAATTGGAACAGAGAGAAATGATTCTAGACGTGTAGATAATCAATTACGTGGACGTTGTGGAAGACAAGGTGATCCTGGTACTTCAAGATTTTTTTTAAGTTTGGACGATAATCTGTTACGTCTTTTTGGAGGACCAAAAATTCAAAATTTCATGCAAACCCAAATAACTGATGATTCACCATTAGAATCTGACTTTATAACAAAAAGTTTAGATTCAGCCCAAGAACGTGTTGAAGAAAGAGCATATCAACAACGAAAAAATTTGTTTGATTATGACGATATTTTAAATAAACAAAGAAATATTGTTTATCATGAAAGAAGACAAATTTTAGAAAGTGCATCAGTTCAAAAAAATATATTTGCATATGGTGAGCAAATTATTACAGATATATTCCTAGAGTTAAAAAAGGAAAAATCTTCTAATCAAAAAACAATCTCATTAGTTGAAAATTTATTTGGAAAAAACTTAGGATTAAATTATTATGTGAAAGATTCGAATTCTTTTCTAGATGAATTTGATCTATATGAATTAAAAATTTATTTATTTCATGAATTTTGGTTAACATATCAATCAAAAATAACAGAATTATCAGTCTACGGAGATGGGATAATAGAAAATTTAGAACGAAGCATTATTTTAATCAATACTGATCGAATTTGGCGTGACCATTTACAAAAAATGACATTACTACGAGAAGCTGTAGGGTGGCGTGGTTATGGCCAAAGAAATCCATTATATGAATATAAACAAGATGCCTTCGATATGTTTGAAACTCGTGAAGAGGTCTTACGACATTTAGTGATTTACGATTTACTAAGATCTTCAATATTATAAAAAGAAATTAATTTTCAGTTAAGAATTATGACAAAACATACACTTTCTAATAAAAGTCGCTACTCAATCTTAAAAGTCTCAGGGTTTCGAGCACGAATGGCAACTCCACAAGGTCGAAAAACCTTACAGAATCGACGTAAAAAAGGTCGAAAAAATTTAGCTATTCGTCGATAAATTTTTAATTATTAGAGTTATTTATTTTTAATTCCTCTAATAATCAATAATTTTTTATTTAAAATTAATATAATACTAATTTAGCAAACTGACTTTTTGAATAAGTGTTTTATGAAATTTAATGATGAATTAGCTCTTTTTTTAAAAGCTCGCTATCCAATAATTTATATTCATACCATTGAAGAAGATCGTGTAGAATACGTAATTCGAAAGAATGTAAAAACAAATTTAAACAGAAGTATTTATAGCTGGGATTTTGTTGATGGTTATAGAAATAATCCAAATAATGAAGGATTTGCCAAAAGAAATCCTTTACAAGCTCTTGAACTTGTAGAAAGATTAAATTCTGAGACGCCAGCATTATTTTTACTAAAAGATTTTAATCGATTTTTAACGGATCTTTCAATCTCAAGAAAGTTACGAAATATTAGTCGAATTTTAAAATTACAACCAAAAACAATAATTATTATCGGTTCGGACTTAACTATTCCAAAGGAATTACAAGATTTAATAACAGTCTTACAATTTCAACTTCCTTTAGAAGATGAAATTGCTCAAGAGTTAAACCGATTAATAAATTCTTTAAATATTAAAATTGAACCACAATTATTTGAAAATCTGACTCGAGCTTGTCAAGGTTTATCATTAGAAAGAATAAGACGCGTATTATCGAAAATTATTGCAACTTATAAAACAGTTGATAATGATAGTATTTCAGTGTTACTTAGCGAAAAAAAACAAATTATAAGTCAAACTGAAATTCTTGAATATTCCTCAGTATCTGAAAAAATTACAAATCTTGGTGGGTTAGATAATTTAAAAGATTGGTTAAAGAAACGAAAAACAGCATTTAGCATTCAAGCTTCTAATTATGGATTACCTACACCACGTGGATTGTTATTAATTGGAATTCAAGGAACAGGAAAATCTTTAACTGCAAAAGCTATTGCTAATGATTGGCAATTACCATTATTAAAATTAGATGTTGGTAAATTATTTGGTGGAATTGTTGGTGAATCCGAATTTCGTCTTCGTCAAATGATTAGTGTAGCCGAAACTATTTCACCTTGTATTCTATGGATTGATGAAATTGACAAGGCCTTTAGCAATACTGAAAGTAAAGGTGATAGTGGAACAAGCAACAGAGTTTTAGGAACTTTTATAAGTTGGTTATCAGAAAAAACAAAACCAGTTTTTGTGATTGCAACAGCCAATAATATTGATTTATTACCATTAGAAATTATTCGCAAAGGAAGATTCGATGAAATCTTTTTCTTAGATTTACCAAAAAAAGAGGAAAGAGAAGAAATTTTTAAAATTCATCTTCAAGAGTTTAGACCAAAGAGTTGGAAATTATTTGACTATTCGAAATTAGCACAATTATCGGAATCATTTTCAGGTGCAGAAATTCGACAAAGTATTATTGAAGGCATGTATCATGCATTTTATGAAAAACGGGAATTCACAACCGATGATATTTGTCTTGCTCTAAAAGAATTAATTCCATTAGCTCATTTAGAAAGTAATCAAATGTTAAAATTACAAAAATGGGCATCATCAGGTCGAATCCGTTTAGCTTCTTCGAAACATATAGATTTAAACTAATATATTTGATGAAACAAAAATTTTTTCGATTACTTGCAGATTTAAGATTTGCAATTTTTATTTTATTGTTAATCAGTTTCTGTAGTATTATTGGAACAGTAATTGAACAAGATCAACCGATCGAAACTTATAAACTTAATTATCCTTTAACAAATCAAGTTTTTGGATTTTTATCATGGGATCGCATTCTTGTATTGGGGTTAGATCATGTTTATCAAACTTGGTGGTTCCTTACACTTATTTGTTTATTTGGGATAAGTTTAATATCATGTACCTTTTTACAACAGTTTCCATCCTTAAAAATTGCCAGACGTTGTCAATTCTTTCGAACAACCCTACAATTCTATAGGTTAAAAATTTCAACCATATTAAATAATTTATCTTTTAATAAAATTGTATCCCGTATTAAAAAAACCCAATATTCAATCTTTCAGCAAAAAAATATTGTTTATTGTTACAAAGGGTTAATAGGTCGAATTGCTCCAATAATTGTACATTTTAGTATGATTTTAATATTACTCGGAACAATTATCGGTTCATTATTTGGTTTTAAAGCTCAAGAAATTGTTCCAAAAACAGATAGTTTTCATATTCAAAATATTTTAAATAATGGTCAATTAACAATTGTTCCAAGAATGTCAGCAAGAATTAATGATTTTTGGATTACTTACACAAAAAAGAAAACAATTTCACAATTTTATTCAGACGTTTCAATATTAGATAATCAAGGGAATGAAATAGATAGGAAAACAATTTCTGTAAATTATCCATTAATTTACAAAGATATTTATTATTATCAAACTGATTGGAACTTAATTGGATTACGATTTCAAAATGTAGACAATGAAATTATTGAATATCCATTGATAAATATTCTAAAGAATCAAAATAAAGTTTGGTTAACTTGGATTTCTAATAATCAACCATTAAGCGATGGAATTGTCATTATTATTGATAATCTTGAAGGTTATTGTTCAATGTACAATGAATCAGGCAAGTTTTTAGGAAATATTGAACTCAATGAAAGTGTTAATTTTCAACGACCAATTACACTAGTAGAAATTATCAGTTCAACTGGTTTACAAATTAAAACAGATCCTGGTATTCCAATTATTTATCTAGGATTTTTTCTTTTAATGTCTAGCACTTTAATAAGTTACATTACTTACTCACAAATTTGGATTATTCAAAAAAACCATCAAATATTTATTGGTGGAAACACCAACCGTGCAGTTTTTGAATTTGAGTTAGAATTTTTTAAATTTTTAAAATAAAACCAATAATCAATTTTCAGTGATTAAAAATAGAATTTTGTTTTATAATTACAACTAACAGGTTAACTACTTGGGAAGAATTATAATTACAAAAACTTTTTATGACAGCAACTTTAGAAAGACGTGAAAGCGTTTCATTATGGGAACGTTTCTGCGGTTGGATTACTAGTACTGAAAACCGTTTATACATCGGTTGGTTTGGTTGTGTAATGTTCCCTACATTATTAACAGCTACTTCTTGCTACATTATCGCTTTCATCGCAGCACCTCCAGTAGATATCGATGGTATCCGTGAACCAGTAGCAGGTTCTTTATTATACGGTAACAACATCATCAGTGGTGCAGTTGTTCCAAGTTCAAACGCTATCGGTATTCACTTATACCCAATTTGGGAAGCAGCTTCAATTGATGAATGGTTATACAATGGTGGTCCTTACCAACTAATTGTTCTACACTTCTTCATTGGTGTATGTACTTATATGGGTCGTGAGTGGGAATTAAGCTACCGTTTAGGTATGCGTCCTTGGATTTTCGTAGCATTCTCTGCTCCAGTAGCAGCAGCTGCAGCGGTATTCGTTGTTTACCCAATCGGTCAAGGTTCTTTCTCTGATGGTATGCCTTTAGGTATTTCTGGTACTTTC